TTCGTAGACGTTCACTTGCATCACATACGCAAGTGCTCTCTGAACCGTGCAATAAGGTCACCCATAACACGGCTCTCCCATTTGACTTACTTAGCCATTCCAAATAGAAAAAGGGCTTCAAAGGTAAGAACTAGTATTGAAGGTCGCGGAAGTGCTGGTAACCAAAGCCTCTCCTTCCCGCGCGACTTTCTTTATAGCTTTTTTAGGTTATGCAATAGAAGGGGGCTTCGCTCTAGATCCTTCCTGCTTGCAGAAATGAATGGATCAGAAAGGGGCGGGATTCTCTATTTCCGGGGGGAGGTGAAGGCCATACGTCATTCTAGCCCTCCCGGTAAGGAAGAGGGGAAAACTGTCATCTATCTCCTTTCCCGAGGCCTTGGAAATCCAGACCGGCTCAGAGATGGCCCTATTTAGCCTTTCCTTTCGCCGACAAAGAAGTCATCCTTGATTCTTTCCCACGAGAAAAGTGAGCCCCTGCCGAGCCCCCTCTCTTCGCCATTCGATGTAAAGCCTTCCCTTTCTATTAGCCAAGGGCCCTCCTTTCCAATAACTAAGTAAAAAAAAGAAAGACCAATCAAAGGCCTATCCTATCACTATGTCCGGCCTCCGGGTACTTGACTCGTGGGCAATGGCTCTCCCGCACTGAAAAAGTCCGTATGAGGACCTCCTTCCCTTATGCCCACTCTCCGTTCACACGGTTCTCAATTAAGGAAGGGTGGGCAGCAGGTACCACGAGCCCTCTGTCCCACACATCTATCCAGAAGGAAGTGTAGTTCACCGCTTCCACTGAATGCTCCTATCTGTCGGCAAAGATCGTCTGAGTGTGCAGTTATGCGTCGGATGCTTCGACATAGAATAGATCGAGACAGTTCCCCTTTCTTTTCCGGTGCACTCGCTTTATATCTCCGACACAGAAGGAAGGACGCGGTGGGAAGGATCCCTAGCCTCTGCCCGGCCGATCATTCCGCTGCCATCTCGCATTCACGCCCCCGTTTGACTGTCGCTCGTGGATGTAGTTGTAGATTTCTGTCTTAGTGGGTCCTTGACTCCACTTCTTATCTCCTTCTAGGACATGCTGTTGTCGTCAACATATTCCATATGTCACTTAGTCATCTCTGCCTGGCTGCGGGTCAGCACCTCCGAAAGAAAGGGAGGACTTTATTCAGTGACCGCGCGATCGCCCTCTGAACGATCAGAATAAGGTAAAGCTTGAAGATAAGTTTTGTACTCTATTAATTTCTCAGTCCCTCTAGTCGGGTGGGCGCCGGCCGTCGACCGCATCCCCCTAAAAACCGTACGTGCGGGTCTCCCCGCATGCGGCTCAGGCCATTCGAGGTGGGTGGCCCAGCCCTTTCTTTAGACTTCGCAAATCCTGTAGTGAAATTGAGACTGCTCGACTTCGGAAGTCTTTTATAGGCAGGGCTTTCCGTCCTAGCCTTGACTCTATCTATTCATTGAATTTGCTTTCTTCCAGGTCCAGGCTAAACCCTCTTTTTCCAAGAATTCATGCACTTCCCTTTAGTCCAATTGGCCTTCTTTAATAGGTTATGAAAAGCCTTCTATTTACTATTTCCGTCAAATGACCCGGCCTCCCCTGGCTCTTCCACCGTCCGGGCTCCCTTTCTGGACTATGCTATGCTCCCCCGGCGCAGGCCTACCACGCTTCGCGCCTGCGGCCTTTTCGCCAGACGGTCTTTGCCAGTAGTGCCATCCTCCCCGCTTACTCCCGGGCGCCTTGTCCCTCGCAAATTGAAACTGTCTTCTCGCTATGGAAGGACGAAATTGAGTTGAATGGAAGAGCAGGCGGGTTACACGTTCCACTGTGCCGAGATCTGAGGTGCAGGTGGTGATGATCACCCCGGGGTATGCGCTAGCGCCCTTGACAGGCACTCCAGAACCCGCCAACGCTCGTCCCGGGTCGGTCGGTCCTCCATTCATCCGACCAGAGGTGTGGATAACGAGGCCACCTTCACAACCTTCTCCCTTATGTCCTTATCTTCGTCTAAGGTTTGACTTCGCTTGATTTGGTCAACGGCCCCTATTCGTAAGGCTCATGACGCGCTACGGAACCTCACCGCGCCGGGGGACCAAGCAGGGCATCGCTAGCAGCATAGGAGCCGCCTCGGCATCAGCGGCTTCGTGCCGCACTGGAGTAATCCAATATGTGGTTCCGCGCGTTCGACCACTTCTCCGTTCATTTCTAATACTGAGCGTGAAACACCATGAGCAGCAGGATGTTGAGGTCCGAAATTCGAAGTGAAATTTTTTATTTGCCCGTTCCTAGTCGTCATGGGAAAGAAAGGCAGAAAGAAGAAAGAAATTATTCCCTTAGTCAAAGTCCAGACCACAGAAATGCATCTCCTTCGCCCGCGCAAGAGACTTCTATGCCATAGGGAATAAGGGCTCTGTTATCTTTTGACAGACTCATTTCCTCGTACCTAATGAAATCTTTTTTGGAGATTAGGGTCCCCTTATATTATCTACCCATTATAGTTATAGGCGATTTCCCTATCTGTCTCCGGGGAGATCTCCTGATCCTAAGACTGAAGCCTTCGCGACACTGGACTCCATGGAATTGAAGTCATTTCCCTAAAGTGCACGGATTTATGGTGGGCAACTGCAGTCGGTGCTGGCGCCTGCGGCTTCTGAATGACCTTCCTCTCATCAAAAGCGGTTAACCATCTCGAAGAAAGATATATTGTCCATCCGAATTGAAAGCATTACAGACAACTCCCCTCTCTCTTTCCAGAGGCCTGACTCCATTGATTCTAGAAATGCTAACTAAGTGAGAGACTGGGGCCATGGGTCATGAAAGAGATTGGCCCCCATCCTCCTTAACTATCTATGGCCAATGAAGTCCTCGCTTAAGTCCCTTCCTTTTTTCCTTTTTAGGCTCGGTTCAATAGTAGCCGTGGTAGTAATGTCCCGGATCCCGGCCTGAGAACGGAGGGGCCGATCGGGAAAGTAAGAAATCGACGTTGAACCTAATTCGTATTAGGCCTTAGGGAAAAGGGTTGGCAGTTCAAGTTCCACTTTCTTAGACTAGTCCCAGCGGGCAAACTTACTTAGGAGAGAGCTCCTTTCGCCTCGTCCCTAAGGAGAGAGAGCCTATGCAAAAGTAGGCCTTGACGCGAGGGAAGGTCAGATAGACTGAACTCTGCTAACCTCTTATGCTAACCTCTTTCTTATATATATATAGACTGGAAGTATCAGAGTGCACATGGTATAGAATACTACTAGAGAAGGCTTTTTCATGCTAGGCGTCCAGACCGACAATGCCCGAGCAAAAAGCCCTATTCACTTGCTCCACTAAGGCTTCATCGCACTGAATCCTACCAACAATACCTGATAGAAAGCCCTTCTCTCTTCTATAAGAATTCCAGACAAGAAGAAAGCAAGAAAATCAGAAAAGGATAGCGATTTGCCGGGGGAGGAAGATCGAAAGGGAAGCTATGAGGGCAGTGAGCTTTTTCTCCCGTCTTTAAGAGCAAATGGTTTAGGTATTCCTGAGGAAATGATGCCGGTCGAGGCACCGAGACTACGTGTAGATTTGCTGACAAGCCTCGAACCTTAATCTTTCTCCTTCGACAGGAAAGAGCTAATTTCACTCCTTCCACTTGATCCGGAGGTCCTGGTCCTGCCCGAAACGACCTAGAAGAAGGGACTTGTCCGCCTACCTAAGTAGACTCATGGCTAGCTTTTTGAGTCGCAAGAACATTTACTTCGGGAAATTAACCTAAGATATGTAATTGGTGATGAAGCCTATCTAGCTCAAGGGACTCGCAATCGAAAGCTCTAAAAGACCCGCTCGCTGAGACATCTAGCCCTCTATTACTATTAGAAAGCCAAACGCAAAGCTTATGTATGGGGTGTGCTGCTGTACTAAGAGTGTAGTCTCAATCTTGCATTTGGGGCAATCAATCAAGTCAAGGAAGCAAGCGTCTGTCCATGCCCTAAAGAAAGAATGGATATCAGGCGCTCTATCGACCCCGAAAGCACCCGAGCGCAGAAAGTGGGGGGACGTCTGAGTAGCCGCAATCTCTTCTCTAGTTGAAGTCCTTCCTTTTCTTTGAGCAGATTGAAGAAGAAGCTCTCACATGTAATAAGGAAGATCTCCCAATTAGTGATGCCAAGTCATTGTCTCCTTCCCTTGAACCTAAGCCTCGTCAGACTCGTGATAGATTGTCTGGCTTCCCATTGAAGATTTCTAACGTCCAGTCCCTAAGATAGAAGATCTCTTATTTTAGAACTATATTAGATAGGGAACCTTCTCACTCTCTTTTAGACCATCTTTTCCGGTTTCAAAAAGATTCGATGGGTACAAGATAAAGAATATTCTGAATTAAGAAAGAGAAGAGGCTATTCCGTAAAGGCCAGAAGGGATCTATAGCAAGGGCAGTGGCAGCCCTACCCAAAGAAAGGCAGAGTTGAGGAAGAGTGGCAGCCCGCAGGAAGATAGATCAAAGAGCTTTAGCGCTTTAGCTTGAACTGTAACCTTACCCTCGCCACGGACTTCTAGCTTGGCCCGAAAGACTGGAAGCAATGAGCTTTCCTAGAAAGAAACTGTGCCTAGACCTCAATCAATACGCTTACGGAGAGTACCAGTACTAGAACAAGAACAAGGATTTCTCTTTGGTCAATTTCACTTGAACCGTAACTCGCTAATGCATCCCCTTCGAGATACATTTCTAAGACCAGTCCCTTATTTAAAAACCAATTAGGTTGGTTCATACGGTACCAAGGCATCTCTTTCTCCCAGGCCCCATCTCGAACATTCCCGGAGAGGCGAGTCAGCCACCTCCACCATATCAAAGCTCTTTCTTATTCTCCCAGCCGGGAGATGCCCATTTCTTTTGTCTCCCCATCCCGGGCGTGGCCTAATGAATGCAAGCTCGTAAGCTAAGAAGCCCCTCCCTTGGGTGTCTTAGTAGGAATTCGGCGGAATCCAACCGAATAACCTCGTGAGCCAAGCTAGGGCACGGGAAATTGATCCCATCCTTTCTCGTCCCTATGATAATGATAATGAGAGTGGGAGAGGTAAAGCGAAGGTTGAGGAAGTAGCTTCTGCAATGCGTGAAAGTACGGACCCAGGCAAGCGAAGTTTCTTTGGCCAATACCAAACTATACGTATTCATGATTGATGAGAATGTGAGGGGAAGAGTCTTGAATGATGGAAGGAAGGATCCCCCCTCACTCGACGAATTACCTGTACCAATCTATCCCAGAAACATCCAATCGATCCAGTGTATGCTAATGACCCGCCATAGCGAGTAACCAGAAGGTCTTTTACACGAAACCGACTGAATCTCGTATCACTGCCAACCATTTGGTGGTAAAGTCCAAACCCATTTCCCGAATGAGGCCTGCATGAAATATATCCAAGAGAGTCGTGCAACCTCCTGAACCTCCTTATTATCTTTACCTGCGGGTTCTCCTGCAACATCTTTTAACTGTTCTCAACTACGTCGAACCTCTCCCATTCGTTCGAGCTCTATTAGCCATATCCTCTCCTTTTAGTCGAGCTCATTTTTTATCCTTCGGGAATTCAGAAGATAAAATTGACTCATTCTATCTATGGTCTCACGAGTACACTTCTTCCTCTCTCTTTCCATCTTGCACTGGTACAAAGCTATCAATGACTATAGCATCTCTCGAGCGTACTTCTTTTCTTTACAATTTCTCTCCTTCGTCTCCCCTCTGTCCCTGTACTAGTTGGTCTCGCCTAAAGCTAGAAGAAAATAAGTACCTATCACATCCTAGTCATTCATTCCTGCCTGTGGACAAGAAGTACTACTCAGCAGATAAGGAAGCTTCTCTCTTCCTTCTTTACTATTGGCTAATCGTCATCTTCTGGACCACAGTATTCTTTATGAGTTGTGGTGAGTGAAACTAAAGTCAATAGTCTTGTTTAAGAGCCCTTCACCGAAAGCTTATGAGCTAAAAGCTTGACCTTCTTTCTAAGGAATTCTTTTCTTGACAGAATAAGCCCTCCCTAAAAAGGAGTCAAAAGTAGGAAATTGGCATAGGTCCAGCCGGGCGAACTAGTCAAGATACTTTCGTACGAACCCACCAAGAGCCTCAAGGATGCTATCGACTAGGAATGGTTAAGCACTAGTTCAAAGAGACATCTACGAGCCAACTTCAAGAGGCGAAGGTGGAGTCCTTGGCAAAAGGCATTGGCATCGATCGGCCCTCGTCAAAAAGGTGAGCTTTTATATAGCATTAGTTTCCCCAAAATTGATATATTTTAAAAGATGAGATTTTCTATATTAAACAGCGCCCTATAGTATTCTTGCGCTTTCTTATGAAATGGCGAGAGCTCACTTTTGAGCGGCACTCTTTATTTATATATATAAAAGCATCCAAACTTGATATAGAATCCAGTGCAAAAACTGAATTTAAAAAGAGCTTAAAACGCAGATAGTATTCAAAAGACGAATCCCATCGTTCTTCTATACGCAATTCTATTTCTTATTTCTTATTAGAGATTCTCATAGATATTAGAAGCTAAAAGCTTGCGAGTAAGAAAAGAAGCTCCCCCTTGTTATTTCTTCTTCCCTTTCGGGAATTTGACTTGTGCATTCATTCAGTTCTTCAACTTGTCATCATCCAGGTCGCTTTAAACTATTCAAAAGTGGATTTGCATTCTATATAATAAGTCAGAATGAATGCCTCATTAAGCTGGAAATTTTTTTGAAAAGTGTGCGAATTTGATATCTCAAAGATTATATCGTTATAGTTAGTTATAGTTAGATATCGATCTTAAAAGAAAAGAATGTAAAAAAGATTATCAAAAAGTGAAGAACATTTATCCTGTGCGTGAATCAGATCTCTCTCGATTCCACGGGTGGGCTTCGTAGCTCTTGAACATTTGAAAAGCTTCAGTTTGCACCTAGCCCCATTCGGAGAAGGCGAGTTTAGTTGAGAAGACGACAAAGACCAAGATCGACGATCTACTATTTAGTTAGCGGCCTGCTATCGACAGAATACGCAATCCTTTGAACATGCCTTATGGGAAGGTTATCAAATCATCGACACTTTACTATCTTCTTCAAGTCAAGCCTTTCCTTCACACCAACGTCAAAATGAGTCAATTAGCTGTAGGATTCTTTTCCCTTTATATATCAAAGCTTAGAGCTTAGGTATAGGAGATATCATACTGCCATTTTCTTTCTTTATAGGTCAGAGAAGGAAGGGCAAGCGAGCATGCTCGTCCATTCTTACCTTGACAGATTTTGGTTAAAAAAAAGTGAGATGAATCCCTTTTGGTATCTCTGGGAAGTCAAAGTACTTAGGATGAAAGCGATGTGATCTTAGCTCTGAGTTCTCTATTGAGTCCCGTCAAAGGGGAAAAGAGGTCTCAGTCCAGGTATAAAGAAAGGGGGTATAACCTCCTTTTAGGCGGCGCACTCTTCTATTGTTGATTAGAAAGGTAGACCCCAGAGGAGGCGCACTATCCTTAGTCTTCAATACATAGATTTCCCCAAAGAACATAAGATCAAGGACTGGCTTTGGTTAGACCTGCCTTTGAGAGTGAGCATCTTTTAGCTGACACAAGAACATATCTGGTATTGCTTCCTTCGCTACCTGGCGCGGATTCCTCTAGTTATTATGAATCTAGCCTCTTGTTTTCATTATAGGCTGCATGCTATTGGAGAGAGAGCAATGGGAGGTTCAGTCAAAAGCATTTACCACGCACTCAAAAAAATAGAAGAATCATATGAGTGTAAAAGGGTCAGGCCTTTCCTGATCTTCCTTTCACTGCCCGAATAGATGAGATCGAAAGCTAAAAGAAGAAAGGGCATAGCTTTCGTTCGTCCTCTGGCGTGATTGCTGATGAGACTTTGCCTCTTTGTTTTTGGAGAACAATCTGGAAAAAAGGCCATGCCATCTGCCTAAAAAATGCTTCTTGTGGAGAGTGGCTCACGACAGCATTCCTACTGAGTATCCGCTTGTTAGGAGGGGTCTTTATTGAGACATCCTCCTTATGCCCTGCCACCTGGAGGAAGAGGATGCTTTGCATTGCCCAAGGAATTGTCCTTCAATCAGGAGTACTTGGCAGAAAGTAAATCCCAGACGAGATGTTCTGCATTTCTTTCAAGCTCCCCGGTCTGACTCGATTTGATCTAATCTCATAGCTCTTACCTCTCATGATCACTCGCGCATTTTCCTGGACAAGTCGTTTTGCATACACTCTTTGGTGCATTTGTAATAGCCTTCTTTTGGCTCATGAGCCTGTGAACCGTAAAGTAAAGACATTCTCTTCCCAAAAATGATGTCTCTGGCAAAGCACTTTCAAATATGCTCCTCAGTTCATGGCACTCAGTCTCTGGCTTCAAGGAGGGAAACTCTTAATGTTAGATGGCACCCTCCCCCGTTGTCAAAGATGGCTCTTCACTTTGTGCGGAGCTTTGGGCAGGGCATGGGAGAAGGTCTTTTCTCAGAGAATTGTGGAGAAAGACTCCCTCTTGGCTGTGCAGCTTCTTTCTTCACCAGCGGACAGGAAGCACCCATATTCCAATCTTCTAGTAAGCTGCGGAGGACATTATGAAAAGTTTAGGACTTGTTCTCTCTCGCACCAGTTTTGAGAAGGCCATAGAGTGACGGATTTCTTGGCTTCTCGAGCTCTAACTCGTTGGGATTATAGGTTATTTCCTCTCCGCCACCATAGCTCTCTTCAATCCTTCATTATGATGTTGCGGGCACTCTCTTTCCTAGAGCATGTAGTTTTCATGCTTGAAACTTATTGAATTCATTACTAAAAAAAGGGCAACTGGAAGTCAAGGTGGCCTTGATGACACAGGCAACTGGGATCTCACGCAGCTCTCTCCTCAGGAAGTTTTCTCTCGTTCTTGCTCGTGGAATCCCAGACAAGAGCAGGCAGGATGTTGACTACGGGCGCTGGAGCCCCTCAGGTCAGTTCTCGCTTCAATCTTCTTATGCAAACTTCTCTTCTCCCACTCTCCCTGAAAATGCTGACTGGAAATGGCTATGGGCACTGCATGGAGAGCCGATACAATAAGTCGCGGGGAGGGAGTCGCTAGACTTACTTGTGGTCATGTTGGAGAAATTCACTTGCCTCCTATCCTGCTCCTACAGGGCCGGGGTAAAGATTTCCCGCTCGCTCTTCGGGTACCAACTAGGGTCTTTTCAAATGGGCAGAGTGAAATATCTTGTAGAGAGGAATGTGGGCGAGAAAGAAGAAATTGACCTTCATTTCATAGATGGGATAGAGAGTGAAGTTCTCCTTGCATGCAAGGCATGGCTTGGTGGGCTAAGAGAACTACCATCATCTGGTTCTCATCATCGTCATCTTGAAGAGGGAAAGTGGAAGGGAAATTCGCTCAGGAGTTCAGGCTAGAGTCCAATCTTAAGAGTCTCAATCAGACGTAATCCACGAGCAGATTCATATGAATTATGCAAAAGGAAGGTGCTATACGTGAGCTTGTGCCGATAGAAAGGAGAAAGATACTGCGCCCAGGAGGAAAGAAGGAAATACTTATCTTAATTTAGAAAGCAAGATTTTAGTGAACTGCTAAACCTCAATACCAACTCTTTCCTATGGTTAGAATCTCCCAATAGAATTTATCACCAAAAGCTGTACTTACCCACTTCTTCTTATATGTGATTTTTACTACAAGATGAAAGAATGGTACATAACTTTTTCTCAATCAAGATCAGTATATGATATGTGGAGGTAAAAAAAAGAAATGTTTATCTCCGTTTCCTAGCGAAAATGGATGAGCTAACTTTCAATGCTATGTTAGAGTCAATAAAATCTATCTATCAGTCCAAAGAAGAAAGACTGGGATTAGAGAAGTTCCAGATTCACTAAATCCTCCTTTTAGTAGCCCAATAAAGACTGAGACTTATTGACCGGGTTTTTCTTATTGCAAGGGTTACACATATAAGACGATTCAGTCTATTTTTCCGAAAAAGGCAAAAAGCGCCTCTTGGTTTGCTAATCTAATACTAGTAGGGAAATGGGAAAGCAGGAAGAACTGATTGGTAGTTTTCCACCAAGCTTTTTAAAGGTTAAGGTTAGGGCCTGAAAGTCCATACTTTTTATAAGGGAAGGTATAAAGGACAAAGAAGTTGCGTCCACCCGACCCGCTGTCTTCTGACTCTTCCCCGGAATAGCTACGAAAGCGTCAGGATTGGAGCTCTTCGGCTTCCCCGTACGAGTGTGAAATAATTGGTTCTAGCCTAAGTAAGGCATTCTTCGACTTCGGCGGATACTCATTCTAAAGTGGATCTAAGACGTTCTAGCCTCGTCTTTTTTCAGTCTTTCGTACTCCTGAGGAAACTCTATATTAATCCCCTTCCCTTTAGGGCGAAGCCATGTGGGGGAGTAGCGGAGTTCTGCAATCTTACGAGGTAGTTTTCTTCTCTCTCCTCTTAGTCGTCACTTGACAACTTAACCTCTTCCGCTTATTGAGTAGAGCGAGCCCTTAGCGCCATCAATCCTCTTTTGCTTTCTCCTGATCACAGTGGTAGAGTGAAAAAAGGTCGTATTAAGGTCTCCCGTGGAATATCCATTTACTACGTGACTTCTGGTATCAAAGCTTTCCTTTCCCTTTCGGTCAAGTTCAGCCATCTTGGTTGGAAAGCTTCTGTTGGATATTTGGTTTGAACCGCTTGCCCCACCCCAACTAGTAAGTACTGGTGAAAGGGAAAGAGGGCTCCTACCCTTTACCCAAATAGTACAAGACTGGCAATCCACACACACCTATTGGTGTGCTGCTGCCCTACTCTTTCTGTTCAAGGTCTTAATGACTCTATTCTAGACCCGGGGGCGTACGTGGTAAGGCTTTTAGACGCCTCGACGCGCCGCAGCCACTACTTTGATCATGTCAAAGCCTTAGACGATCGAGTGGGAGGGGAAAAAGACATTGAATAAGGACGGCTAGACTCTCAGTGGATGCAAGAAAGATGTCAAAAGCAGATGTTTAGGTAGGGTCAGATTGGACTTTATCTTCTTGCCCAAAAGTCCTTTAACCGGAAAAGATAGAGGGTTAGCTCTTGGCCTATTAGGATTAGGACCTCTCCTAAAGAAAGAGCTTCAGTTATGTTCTTTTCGATCTAGCTTCTGTGCCTATGCAGTGATCCCGTACTCCATTCCTCTATAAGGAGAAGTTTAGACCAAATAGTAATAGACCTACTCGATGCTATTGCATTCCTTCCCCCTTTCCCTATTCATATAGAAAGGAGAAAGAGAATGGGATTCCTGCCAGCCAGAGTTGTCGTTGTCACTAAGGAAAAACCTCTCGATTTCCGTTAACTCCTTATTTTTCACCACTAGAAAAGACAGAACCAAGGGTAGAAATAGATTCTTTTTTTTATTATGCCCTTGATTAAGCAGAAGTAGATCCGGCAGAGCCAGTAGATGATCCAACAGTTGGTTCAGCAGCTTATTCAGATCTATATACGATGCTATAAGTAGCAAGACCAGGTGCAGATCTAGACCTCTTCAATGTACACTCCTGACTCTTTATCGCAACAACGTTGACCGAGCGAAAGTGGAATATATTTACCCATTTTCAGTAACACTACCGCTAGCATCCGCAAGAACGATTGAAGTTGACCCGGAAGAAGTTTAAGCTTCATCCGTTGATTAAGTTAACCGAGTAGATTAAGTTCCCTCATTGGAAGAGGAAAGGACATCGGACGGGAAGAAGCTCTCCTCTTATTAAGGAACCTGCTAGGCTCTGTAGTATATCTTCTTTTGAGTACCTAGTACCCAATAGCATGAATATCATACGGGGAGGTGCCATAGAAAGACTTTGTTCTACCCACCTCAGCAGTTATTACATTGACTTACACAGGGACCTTTAAGCAAGACTCATAATGAGACAATCTATCTGCCCTACCATGTGAAGAAATGCTAAGGTGCTTTATTCTAATAAATAATATAGAGCCAAAGAGTACGTGTGCTGCCCTGTAATTCCCCATCCCTCCTTACGGATCCTCTGGTACCAATAGACTAGGAAATCCGAATGAACAAAGATCCGCATCGAGACTTTGAAGGCAAGACTACCCGCACCACACTAACTAGCCGAGACTAGACTAGACTTACGGTACGGGTCCCCGAACTCCTTCTTCTTCCTCTCTATACCCAATAGAAGGCGCGCATCCAGACATTGAAAGCGATGCCACCGTAACCACTAGCTTGACAGAAGAAAAGAAAGGCTAATTACAAGCAGTATCTTCATTGACTGCAACGCTTGACCAGTTCTACTGCCTTTCCAGCGAATAGGTTTGGTTCGGGCTTAGGGGCGGGGTCCGATGCCAGTTTCGCTACATTGAATTGGCGCAAACATTTTGTGAGACGCTAAAGCCCTTTTAGTTGACCTTTTCGTTATGTGGCACTGATAGCCCAATCTGACTAAAATAAGAGAGGGACCCAAACTAAAAAGTTTTCTTCAAAACCAACTAACCAGATGACAAGAGTGCCTGCCTAAGCTTTCCAGCCAATATTAGATCGAAGCACTGATACGCGGAGCCTCTACAAAGGAATCCATTATCTTTCCATAGACTAAGAGACGTAGGCACTTAACTTACGCAAAGAGGGGAATCGGACACCCCTAAAATAGCCCTTGGATTGAGCTACACGTTCTTGAAAGGCTGCAGGATAAGAGCCATGATAGATCAAAGGCTTGGGCCCTTCTTTCTTCTACTATTAGTAGAAGGACTTTAGAATACATAGTCAAGCTTTCCAGCTCGCATAAAACTCTCTTTCAAGCTCCCAACTTCTTTCAGATATGAAAATCTTCAAGTAAGTTTCACTCGAAGGAAATGCCCGGACAGAACGATGCTATATAGCTGCTTTCTGTAGTGAATCGAAAATGGCAGAAAGAGCAATCGCGAGAGAATGCAGTTGATCGGATCATAGCTTCATTCCTTTCACCTTGGTAGTGGGAAGGTGGTCTCGAATATGACTATAGTTGCTTTCCCCTGACTGACCTTTCCAATTCGTATTTGACGAGTCTTGGAGTACTGCCTTTTCTTCCCCACCAGCCCCTAGATCATTCTAGCTCCGATCGGCCAAGTCCCATTCCACCCAAAATGAAAAAGCAATGACTCTCTTCGCGGAAGATATCTAAGAGAAATTCCCTATTCTTTTCATATGTTAGCCCGCATTCTCTTGAATTTCTAAGAGCTTTGTCTCCGGAATTCAGACAGTGAAGGAGAGCCTGAAAGCCATAAAAACTTGCGCCTCCTCGCTTTTCTGCAATTATAAAGAACTAAGAACTTTGATGGAGATTTGTAGCATCATTCAAGTAAATACAGATTGAGATCGTAGAAACATAAGCTTGTGATATAGCTACACCTAATTCCGGACCGGTTAATGCAAGAACTATAAATAAAGGACCCGAATCTCCTATAAAATAGAAAAGATTATTCATACATAGCATAGTCCAAGCGAAGCCGCTTAAAATCTTTACTGAACTATGACCGGCCATCATATTAGCGAATAAACGTATTCCTGAGCTTAATGCGCGAAAACAATAAGAGATTAGCTCAAGGAGTACTAAAAAGGGTGCTAAGGGAAGTGGGACTCCTGAGGGTAAGAAAAAGCTTAAAAAATGAAGGCCATTGCTTTGAAATCCCACTATAGTAATGCCAATAAAAAGAGAAAATGAGAGGCCCAAAGTAATGAGAAAATGACTGCTAACTGTGAAGCTATAAGGTATCATACCCTGTAGATTACAAAATAACAAAAAAGTAAAAGTGACCAAGATGCAAGGGAAAAACTTTTGTTTCACATTTCCGGAAAGACCGCCGATTTGTTCGTTTACCAGGTTCAGCACGAAATCATAAATAAGCTCTACCAAGGATTGCCAAGCATTTGGTACTAACTTTCCGCCTCCCTTTTTCGTAACAAAATGAACAAAAAGTAGGACCAAACTGAGAGTGAGTAGCATAAAGAAAGATGAATTTGTGAATGAGAAATATAAGTTTCCTAGTTTCATAGGAATCCATGGGAGAATGGCAAATTGCTCAAGTGGGCTGTTAAGAATTATTTTCGCCTCTTCAAAATTATCCATCATTATTGCTTTATCTACTACTACCTCGTCCATTGAATATAAGAGAGCAAATTCTGGATCATTTCTTCGTTCTCAGCGAACCATTCTTTACCCGTCTTGAGAAAATCTAGCATATACTTTTCTTTCTGCATCCGTTTTCTTTTGAGATCTCTTCTTTCTATGTGATTTCGAGTGGCATAAGTTTTCCCGCTTTTTCCTTTCTTTTCTTTCACACTCATTCAGCAACTTACTAATAAGTGTTAAGCATATCTAAGAGCTGATTTCTCCGATTTTAACTAAGCAAAGCTGGTAGAGAAAGACTCTAAAAAAGATTAGTCATTCATAGCTATTCTTCTATATGATTTTCGCTTTCATAAGTTAGCCCTTTTTTCACCTTTCACGATTCTGAAAGATCAATCTCACGAGATCCCTTAGCAATATCATTCTTGATTCCCTGCTTACAGAAAGAGAAGAAAAGAGCTCCCAATTGAGCATTTAGAAATGAGAAAGAAATGGAGATTCTTATTCAACAGTAGATAGATTCCAAGAGAAAAGTAGGTAGATTCCTTCCATAAAGAATTCTAATACGAGCAGAGACAGAGGAAGAATCTTGAAAGGAAAGATCCTCGATCACGCCTAGCAGACACTAAGGAGTCCCACCGGACTTCATATATTTCCGCCATTTTTCCATGAGCAATCGACATAACAAAGCACTTTCTATGCTTGAAATATACCTCGGAACTAGACACTTTCTAAACTACCGATAGACATTATACCTCATGTCTTAAGCATCGAAATAGAGACGCTTGTTCACCAAAACAAGCCTCCCATTTAGACTCCAAAAAGTCTCAACTCCACCACATCACACTACGGATGAACGCTTTCCTTCATATAAGAAAATCTTCGATAGGACTCTCTTCTTTTCCTTCAACCGTGGAGAGATCGCATAAGAGTATACGCTAGAAATCTAGCTCAGAACTCTGACTATTATAGGCTTTCTAAAGCACCGAGAAAGACATTAGAGAATTCGACTGATAACGAGGCTCTCTAATTCACCTGGATAACTGTCCTATTTTCTTCCAAAAACAAGTTCCATTCAGAAAGCCTAGCAATTCCATCGAGCAGTCTCTATTATATGATTTTTATAGTTCATCGAGATCAGAGATAAGTCCATAGAATTCGATAGAGCTAGATATATGCTTTCCACCATATAGAATAGAAAGACGACAACCGAGAAAGCACTTGCAGAATAGGAATTCAATGATACAACTAACGCCAATTTCGGAATGACAATATGGGCAACCAAATAAGGAAAAAAATAGCGTCACCAGTAAAGATGTTAACGGATCTTTTCTATTAGACTTCTTTTTTCCTTTGCTTTCCCATGGATGTAATCATGTACCTTCATTAATTCAAGGGAAAAATAAGAAAGATCCACCTTGGCTTGAATTGATCAAGCTCGCCAAACGAAACCTTTTACCGCCGCCTCCACCAATGCTCCATAGGGCGCTCAAGATTAATCCCAACTAAGCCCAAGCAATGCTTGAACTTAACTACTGGCAATGGCGGCAATGCCTTGGTCAACATATCCGCTGGATTATCTACTATACCAATCTAAAAGACCTGAATGATGCTATCATCGATGATTTCCCGAATGAAATGCTATCGCACATCTATGTCTTTCGGCCTCTCAAAATAGATCTGATCGCGAGTCAAATGGATAGCACTCTGACTCTCGAAATGGACGACAATCGCCCCAATATCCACACTGAGCTCACCGAATAAAGCCTTAAGCCAAATAGCTTCCTTAGCTGCTTCAGTCATTGCCACTCTTCTGCCTCTGTAGTAGATAAAGCAACTATAGCCTGCAAAGTCGCTTTCCAACTAAGCAAGATCCAGAGTAAAGACATCGCCGGTGATCTTGATAGAAGAAGATCACCTGTATAGTCTGAATCAACATAACCTATCAAAGTAGGACCGTGCCCAAACTTCACAGATGCATCTACTCTACCTCATAAATACCGAAGTCTCCATTTCACTATAGCCAATGAATCTCACCGGGATTTTACATATACCTGCTCACCACACTGACTGCCTGTGACTGGACGAGTACAAAGCATGGCATACATGAGACTACCAACTAAACTAGAATAGGGAATCGGTCAGGCAATATATTAGGCCTTAAGGCTTCTAGCTCCTCTCCTCTCCCATAGTGAAGCCAAAATTCAAAGAAGCGAAAATCCTGTCTTCCAGTTAGAGTCTCAGTCTAGTCTCAGTAAACTCTGTCCTCTTCCCAAGTCATTCATGACTACCTATCTCTAGCAAACCAAGAGAAAGATGGACGCTAAAGAAGAAGCGGAATCCACTAATCAGAATGGCTGTCAGCCCCATCTGCCTTTTTTCTGAGATGGTCCTACTTGTCAGCTGCAAAAAAGAGGAGGAAGATCCCTCTAAGAAAGCCAATCCACCAATCATGGGATTCAAGCTCCAACAGACGACCGTACCTAGAATCCTTGCTCACAATCTTCATCTTTCTCTATTTCAGGACCACATTTGTCTGAAATTTGACGCAATTTTCTTGTAAGAGTACACGCATCCTTCTTCACCACCTTCCTTTTATATACCCGCGGAAAAGCAAGTCTTGCATACCACTCCCTTTATTCTTTCGAAGGACCCCAATCGTAACTTCGTTGAGCGTAGAATCCGTCTGAAACTAATCGGGAACATTATCTACTCCATTTCGAAAGCCACCTCAGGTATCACTTTCATCATAGGCTGAACCAACTTAAACCTCTTTCTTACATGCCGGGATGCACACCGAGAACCCAGAGGAGGTCATAGGATGGCGCAAGACAGTTATTTTAGTTATCTATCAGCGAGCACTTGTCTCTGTCTTCTTATTGATCAAGGAAATGCTCTCGCGTGAGCTCTAGGTAATTCCCAAACCAATCTCTCTCTGCCTGATCTATTATCTCTCTTTCCTGACTTATGAATCCGGGCAGCTTAATCCCTTGGTGCTTGGAGGAAATAGCAAACTCTTCCTTCTCAAGAACTCATTCTATTGGAAATCTCAAGTGAATACTGCAAAAGAAAAGAATGCTTTTAGGCTGCTCTATCAGTTGTTACAACAAGTTTGTCACGACCATGAAAGTAGAGCGGCGAGAGGGGAATGAAGTTCAGCCTGACTATGCGAGTCAATCCGTGAAGTAAGCCCGGTGTATCCAGACCGAGAGAAAAAGCCACATATAGGCTAAAAACTATAGGCTTCTTTCCTACCTAACCTAAGAGAAAGAATAAGACGAACTTACCTAGCCTTCAGAAAAGGAAGGCCTCATCGTGGTCTAACTTCATCCTTTTTCTTACAGTTTGTATCGAGAAAGCTCTGTCAATGAGGCTATTAACGCTCTCCTTCTTGAACGACTTCCGTCTCCTCCTAATGCATCCGGACCTATGAATGAGTCCGTCACTTCCTTTTTGAATAATAGAATTCCAAAGGTGCTTCCGCTTAGGACTCTTTACCTTTTATTCATTATCAGGAAGACAGGCACTGACATAGATGGAAAAATGCGCTATTCTCCCGACACTTCCGGATATTCCATTCACTCTACCGCCATATAGATGGAAAAGTTGGTGCACTGATTTTGCCTCTGGAACAAATCTCAATTGATCAAGGTATCTAGCTATATGTGAAACCACATAAGGACATTTTCTCTCAGCAAGGTCGATGAAAGATCCATTTTTGGTACCAGACATATATGCAAAGTAGCACTTTCCTATTTCACCTCGGTTCGCCTTCTACCCACTTGGTGAAATAATCACAGGCCACAATTCATTCGCCGGTCTGAACTCTTGACTTGACACCACGCCCTTCTTGTCTGAGGTGGTGGCAACGGGGTATGCAGAAGGATCATCACATCTGGCTGTTAGCTCTCAATCAGGTCGGGTTTATGACTTCGTTAGAGACTCTTTTTTTATAAAGGCTTGCAGATACCATGGCTTGGCATCCGAATCGGTTCCGCATATCCCTTACTCCGAAATTCCTTTTGGCTTGAAATAAAGGTAGGTGACAGAGGCATTATGCGCCGACTACTATGACTACATGCGCATCGTCTGTAGTGGCTTGGAAGCAAGCTACCTTTAGCTAATAGCGTCATTAGTTCTCCCCAATAAGGAGTGGTTGATAGAGCACCTTGTCCCCTATTCCTTCGATCGGAACTGGAAACTTAACGTCTTCCCCGCCCCTCTCCGTCTTAGTTAGTAGAGTAATCTTCCCTCCCGGAGTAAGTACCTCCTTTGAAGTATAGAATTGGTCTGATTCTCTCTCTCTTCGTTCCCTTAGTCAAGCTACCTTCCGTTGGGGATCCTTTCTCTGTTGAGCTAGGAACCTACCCACTTTGTAAAGCTTCTCTGGATTCTTTTATTTATATTAAACCCGCTCAAAACTACAAGACGACTACCAGTAGAGGAACTTAACGGGCAAGAAGACCTAATAAGAGGAAGAAAAGGTGCTATCCCAATAGGTTCCGGATCGGATCGAGCAATAAGTGAAGGAGCTTGACCAATCCCAATGAAGGAAGTTGCTGAAAGCGAAGGGGCCCTCCTTCGTTGAGAGGACGATGAAAGAACTCTTTCAAAGGTGGGAGCGGAAGTTTAACACACATTCAGTTAAAGAAGGAAACCTTGGCTCTAATAAGCCTCCTCTGCAACAGATACAGGAGAATGCGGCTAGTTGGAAGTGAGTTTTCTTGCTTTGGAAAGAAAGTCATTCAGGAAGAACTCCTAAGTCCGCTAGGATAAGGCCGGTAAAGAGCTTCTTTCGTTCCGGGGAAGCTGTAACATCGCTTTCAGACGGAAAACCCTTTCATCAAGAGCTGGAGGGTCCGTACCCATTAATTGGTGTTTGGAGACATAGATCCTTGTTCCCCCTATCGACTGATTCTAAGGAGAGGAAAGATTCCTACTTTGACTTTCCCATTTGCCTTTCCCATGAGGAAGAAGCTCACGTATTTCCGTCTAAAAGCATACCAGGAGCATACCAAGATAGGAAGGGAATACGCACTGACCTTTCATACATACTAAGAAAGAAAGAGAAAAGACTTCCCTACATAGCACTTGCTCCCCCCGGCTACCTTTACCTTTAGGACTCCATATGTACTAATCACGGATACTCAATCCGGGTAAGGATAGCTCTTTCGCATGCTTCCGGCAGCACACCTTGCATCGACTATGTATTGCCCTTGCGTGGAGAGAGTAGAGAATCATAAATACAACAGCCTACGTCATCACAAATACCTACATGAGCCGGACAAGACAAAAAGAAAGAAAAGCAATAGGATTAATAGGTAGATATGGCAATCAAGCAAGATGCGGATAGATGTTTATATATGCAGTTACGGATAGAGACGAAGAAGAAAGAAATACCATATATGAAAAGAAATTCCCTTCTGGGATTGATCCCCTCTCTTCAATTGGAAAGGTTGGAAAGGGCTTTTGGGAGTATCATCCAATAGAATATGAGAAAATCCACTTCTTATTCAAGGAAGAGTTCAATCTGCAAATATCTTCTTCTCTGAAATAGAAAATTTGGGATTCAACCCTCCTTTATCCCCTATTTCGGTATATATTTCATCTCTTTTCTATTAGGGTGGTATGGCCACTTCTCGGCAGGATTAGAATGAGTGGTACCTTCTTAACCATTGTCTTTGACTTGATCCCGCGTTTAAGCTATTCTTCTTCTTTTTAGATCTTTGGCTTTGAACGGAAAAAATGCTTTCTTCGTAGTGGCCTTCTCTCGCCGTACATCTTGATGTTATGGGTCATGGTTTTTGCAAGAAAGTCTCTTCCGGAGTTATACCCCTTTAGCTTACTCTTTCTCAGGCTTACTTAAGGCAATTCTCGTTTAGCGGCAGCACACCAATCCGTATGTCTAGCCCTTGACTCAGTATGTCGTGACCAAAGAGATCACATTACCCTAATGGGGAAAACCGGATGTATTGCACCAACGTAGAGTGATCCTTCCGTTGATAGAGAGCTGGGAAAGCGCCAACCTTCTCTTTTCAAAGAAATAAGGAGCTACAGTACTACCTATTGATCGAGAAAAGACCCAAGAGCTTTCTTTCCACGTGAGATCCATTCTGCAAGTCTTCTTCCGTTATGCCGTCGGCAACTACCATTGGAATTAGAAAAGCCCTTTCTTTTCTTTCGCTCAAACCATAGCTTTCTGTATTAATTCGCCCTGCCCGATAGAGAGTTAGAATGAGATTCTTTGGTTTTTTCTATTGCCTCAACAGATCGAGACTTTTGGGTCCACGAGAGATCAACGGGTGGGGGTGCCAAAGCACCTTAAATGGCACTATTTTCACGTGCAGCTTATGCGAGAAAGCTATGATGAACGGGCAACTGCCAAGTTCGACCGCCGCCCGGTCCTGTAAGTATCTCTCTCTAAGTCTCTCTGTCAAGTTATAGGGCTTTCCGCGGATCCTGATCCTAGGTTCTTCCTTCTTTTCCAAACCAAAGGATTTGGATTTATCCAATCTTTTTTGCAAGCCTGGTAGCGTAGCATAGAAGATAAGGTAAAATCAAGTAGGAAAACGGGCCATTCGAGACCACTGTAGGATCTACCACGAAGGTATATTCTTGCACAATCTATTATATCAAAGAATGTCGTGTCGTATAGAGGAAGTTTATAGATTGCTTCGAACCATTCCTTCACAATCAGTGCAAGATCCTTTTTCGTTTAGCTTTAAGCTTAGTGGCCCGCCTCCAGCACGGATTCAACTCGACGTACCTCTTTGGGCAGGAGAACTTCCAGCTAGGGCATTTCCAACGGGGAATCTCTGAGGTGAAGCTCTCGTGTGCAAGACTTTTGGTCTACGACGTACCGCGCGACGATCTAGGCACGCAGTATTCTGAATTCTCCAATGTAGTGTAAGACAAATCTAGGGCACCACCAAATGCTTTCGTTTAGCTAGGATCTTCTTCCCTTTATTTCGAGATGCCAGGGCTAAAGAACAAATAAAGAGTTCCAAGGGGTCATCAAGATATAGTATACTGAATCCAAGGATTAAGAAAGCATGTCCCGTCCGGTCAAGTTTTGTCCTTTCCGGCTCAGGAGTTTCCTTGTTCTACTCAGCCATTGCGTCATGCATGAAGTCCTGGTTCAATTTCCAGAGAAGATCGTTACGAAGCCTTTTGCACAGCTCTCTTTTTTCGCTCGTACTAGCTCCTACAAGAGAATATCCTTTATGAACAAACTGAGGGCAAAGATATCTTCCTGAGCTAGGATGGAAAAGGGTGAGAAATATTCAAACCTTACAGAATTCTTTGCTCCTAGTCCCTGTGCTAAAGAAAGATCGCTCTCATCGTCCTGCCAAGAAAAGAAGGTCAATCAGTTCCAATCAAGGTCAGTCATGCAAGATTTCTTCGCCCCTCACTGGTAGCGCAAAGGGGAATAATATTTCTAGTGCATCGCATCTAGACGTCACAAGGACCGTACTTTCGTTTTGTTGGATCAATGGCCAGACAAGGAGTATGTCTGTGTGGAGAACCTCATTCAGCTCTAAGTAAGCCCTATATGAGGAATAGACATCGGGAAAGATAGATCCGTCATCAACTCGTTATCAGTGGGCACCATTTCTACAAGTTTCACCACGTACGTGCTAGACAGCTAGAAACTAATAAGACTAAGAGATAGATTGACTTTTTCTATTCATCACACAGACTCAGAAGCTTGCTTGAGAATGGTTCGAGGTAGCAAATGCAGACTAATATTAAGGCATATTGGATACCATTGGCCCTTTGAGGCAGGGATCTCTGCAATCTATGTCTTTCTTGTCGGATAACCAAACTAATCCCCAGGGGTCAAAAAGGACTATAACGCCTTTCAATCTCTTTGTTTTGATCACGTCGCGAAGGGTTCGAAGCTTATTGAGGAAATAGGAAATGCATATTTAGATGGCCCTCAGAGGTCGCGTTCACGGGATATACCTAACTATTGGCCCTCAAATGGATCGAGAATCTAAGCCTTAGTGGGAAAAGGGATGCGCCAACTTGAGCATCTATTTCAGACGGAAAGTTGCACTCTTTCCATTGGAGGAGATCCTAATAGAATTACTGTTCGGACGACTGTACTTTTGTAGTCTCGTCCCAAGATGACCTATCCCAAAGATCTATCTCCTTCCGCGTATACAGACTGGATTGGATCCTCCTTATCTTCATTGAACTCCCCGTCTGCCCAAACAGTAAGATCAGCTTTCTCATCTGAGTCAAGAGTCTCTTGGCGGACTCTTTCCGCATTGAATGATGCTCCTCTGTAGTCTCTCGTCGAGCTGGAGCTGGGTCTGTCCTTTCTTTCTTTTCATCCATGTCTGAAGTCTCTCTGTGCTTTTGAATTACGTTCGGTACCTAAATTCTAGCTTATACAGTTCTGGGTTCATTCGATAGTTGAAGTGCTCGAACATTCTCTTAAGAGAAGGTTTCCTACGTAGTGGCGTGGTGACCTTAAGAGGGTCTGCCCTTTCTCACTTCAATGTAATGGTTTTCGATTTCTATGTGAATTAAGTGCTCGTTTTTCGCTTCCTATTCATCAAGATTCTAGTGAGAGTAGTTTCTAGTAGGTTCGTGAGATTAAGACTTTTTTGGACTATTGCCTTTTATACCTTTCTTCTACGACTGAGCAAAAAGAAGTCTTATCGCTGTCAATAGTGCATTCATTATTCGAAATAAAAATCACATAAAAGAAGGAGTTCTTTTTCTCTTTGTATTAAACTTTACATCTTTGAGGAATCACTAGTGGAACTACGAGTTGAATCTCTTTATAGAACAGGACTTTAGATAGGCGTTAGTAAGCATTAGAAATTCTATTGAGGTAAAAAGGACAATGCTTTACCTAGCCTTCTTCTCTATGTAATTCTCATGGTTAGAGGGGCGAAAGCTACTATGTGATCTTCTTTTCCGATTGAGAGAGTGAGATGAGAGAATGAACATTTCTTTATCTAAGCAATTCTGAGATAACGGATAATTTCGAAATGGAACTCTTCTTTGCCTTAGGCTCAAAAGTATGATGTTTTTCTTCGATACTCGGCCTATACAGCGGACTTCCTCTTCCTTTGGTCGAGCTACTTCTTTCCTATTCCCTCTGGTCGAGCTTTTTTTATATCCTCTTCCCTCCCTAGCATCAAGCAAGGTTTTTCTACTAGTAAGAAGTAAAGGTGGCACAAAAGAAAAGCATATCCCGAGTTAAGCCAAAGCTAGAGAGCTAAACTTTTACATCCTACACTGCACACTTCCGCCGACCAAGAGCTAGTCTTTCTCCCGTCAAGCAAGAAATATCATATGTAACCTACTTCTTTCACCCTAGCAAGCAAATACAGCAAAAACGAAGATAGTACTGATGCCGAGCAAGAGCTCTCATTTCTTCCTTCTCGAGAAAATAAGAGTTCACGTCCTTTTTCACTACTTCGTCCTATTAAGTATTGAAAGCACATGCATATCAAAAAAGTCTGGCCTAGCAGCTGACGTATCGATTCCTTAGCTCTAGCTAACTACTGCATGCAAAAGCGGATCAGTCAGAGGCATATATAGGAAGAAATTCTTCCTTGGCTCACTACTTATTTAATACCGCTATATCGCACATGCCTAACTGACACAAGCCTTGCGGACACGTATCTAAGTCACTGAGGTCGAGCAAGAGCTCTCACTAGACTTACCCAATAGGAGATGCTCAAAGAAAGGAAATGCACATTGGAAAAGACCGGAATAGCAATGCTTAGCTCTTCCTGCTCTCCGACCAGCTAAAGGAAGGTAGGCTTAGAAAGAAAGTTTTATGTGTTCGACATCATTATTTCAAGTGTGACGCATATAAGTAGATTCCGTCTATTTTGAAGAAATAGGCGAAAAGTAGTGACAAAATAAGGGTTCTTAGACGGATTTTTCCTCCAATTCTAAAAGAGCTTTCTCTTACGAAATTATAGGATCTTTTTGAAGTTTTAGCTCTATTTTCTCTATTTTCCGGAGGATCTAACAGACGCTCGACCATAGGGAAGGAGGGAAAGTGTGACTTTCTATATAGGCGGGATAGCCTCTTTTTCGTCTTATTTTAGTGAGCATTTGCTTCATAATGTGAGCATTTAAGGAGATACTTAAGCGGACTCATTATTGAGGGCTTAAGAAGAAAGATGAAACCAAAACCTTTCTCAGTCGCTCCTGATGACTTTTATCCAAAATCGGGAATGAAGGATTTAGAAGAGAAAACTTCTCTGAGTTCTAGGTCGAGTTTGAAGGCCAATTTTGACTTCAATTGCGAGTTGATTCTTCGTTCCACCAACGGAAAAGGATGACTAATGGTTTCCTCCTGACTTTGGCTAAGTCGGTGTTCCGGCACTTATACTCTTTTGAATGTTGAGAGCAATCTCCTTATTAGAAATCCGCGCAAACAAAGTACTTGAATAGAAATTCTTAAAGAACAAGTTCTCTTGCTGGTGCTTTTGATGAATTCGAGAATAGCATAGATAGCGAGAAGGTTTCGATTTGCATTCTCGATACGGTTGAGAGATTCGGTTGAGAAAACGTGTGGCCCAAAGTGCATCGCCCATAAGACCTTCTTCTCTTACTTGCTTGTATCTGACTACCGGAGACTCCTCCTATCCTGATTGAAAGATTTATCTTCTATGAATGCACGAGCATTCAAAGGTGGTTTACTTAAATAAACGAAGAAACCAACTCTCACTCCGCATTCATTAGCTCTTAAGCCAGTGAATGTGAATTCTAGTGAGTAGCAAGCAAGCGAACATATCGATTGGTAGGCAGAAAAGCGAAGTGGTAGGAAGCTCCGATACAGGGAAGATTGAACTCCACGGATTCTGAATCGATGTATTCATGGATTTTAGACTCAACCAGGAATGGCAGAGGCATTTACTCCATGATCACAAGAAAGGAAGAGAAAAAGACAAGTCAGTATACAGGGGATGATTGGGAATAGAAAACTGCAGTTTCATGTCCACCACATTGATAGGGTATTGGGGCTCCGGACCATTTGCGCCCTTTTTGATGCTCTTCAAGAAGAAAAGAATAAAAGTCCCGAGAAGGTTTCCGGGAGAAGTGCAAACTAGAAGGAAAGAAAGCTCAAATACTTCTCCCGGGAAATAAGAAGAATTAGATAGACTAAATCTAGACGAGTCTCTCCTTTAAGCCACTGGGTCTGGAATAGAGGAATCACGAACAAGAACCGACTCCGCCTCGTCCTCAGATCTAGGGAAAAGAGGAGTAGAATGCTAGTCAGATACGAGCTATAATAGGACACTTCCCTCGGGAAAGAAAAAGTAGGGAAGGCCTAGAATGCAGTAAAAATTCTGATTTATATCCTCAGAATCAGATGAAGCTTTCCAAGACCTAGAATTTGGCTTACTATAAGATGTTCTTGCGAGCGAGAAGACATATGTTTACTAGTCTATGGCAGGAGAAATATTGAGTCTGGTACGTCAAGGTGCGGCTAACTCCTATCTATATATAAGCTATAGAGAAAGAAGAGGTCTTACGAGTGCACTACTGAGAGAAAGCGGAATAGCTCATAGGAATGAATGCGAGGGTCTAAAGGAAGCTCGACTGAGAAGGAGAGGGGAAGGGGAATAGCTTGATCTGGTATGATTCCTGAACTGATGATAGTCTCTGGTCAAGCTTGTGAACTGATTTGAGAAAGAATGGACTTCTCGCTTAGTCCCGGATCTTATTTTGGTCAAATCGAGCTACTGCAGACATTTTAGATTGCATCTTTCGCCTGAGAACTCGATTTATAGGAAATCCGCTAAAACTAGTGAGAAATCCCGGGTTCTTTGACCTAGACCTATTTTCCGCCTCTGAAAAAAGAGCTTGCGCTGAGGGAGAGGGTTAAGGCGAGTACAAGGATTAGGGAAAGAGGTCTGATGTAGGAACGGATTCTCTCACTGGGAATTACTCATAGGAATGAATGCGAGGGAAACTCTTCTTACTTGTTCACCGGCCTCTGGAAGAACTTGTTCAAGGATAGAGGAATGAGAGCACCGATTAATGACCTGTTTGGGCGCCCTCGGAGAAAGAAAACTAATCTTTTATAAGAAAGAAAAAGTGCAAGTGTGTGCAGGTCAAGCTCATTGAATTGGGTCTTTGTTTGGAAATAGCCATGGACACATTGGAGTCTACCTTTTCTATCTCCGGTGAAATAGTTTATGATTTATTGATGGTTGACTGCTATATCTTAATTATATAATCGAACTGGGAACGAATACTTTAAGCTCCTCTTCATTTGCGACTGGAATTTGGGTTACCCAGCTCTCAAGGAAGAAGGAAGCTTCAGAGCTAGAAAGGCGCACATCTTCAGTAGTACACTTAGCTTACACCTTATTTCAACTTTCACATAAATTTTCAGCACATTTTTACGAATTCGTCTTTATAAATTCAACTATTAGCATAGCATTAAGTAGTCAACATTTTACACGCAGGGTTTTCCCATACCATACATGCAAACATAACAAATAAAACCAAACAAAGACACTTAACTTAGCATAGGAGTCTATCTCCAGTAAGCATAGGAGTAGATCTCCATCAAACAAAGACAAAGAAAAGCCATGCATTAAAACGGGTCGACGGACTCCTTATTTAAATCTTCTAGAAAGAGTCGACGGACTCTTCTAGTCTCCCCGGTCACCGAGGGCGGCAGCCCGCACAATGAGCTCTTTCTCTTCTTGCTTTTCAAGAAGGATTTCGCTTAATACTTAAAGAGTTTGACTTGACCTCCTCTTCCCCAAAATGGCTTTGCATTTGTAAGAGTCTTCCAATCAACCAAGCCAGTGGACCTTCTTCTACTTGGGGCCCCGCTCTTTCGCTTTCGCTTGAAAGAGGAACTTATACGATTGATGAATGCCCGAACTCTTCTTTTCTGATGTGACTGCTTTGGAACCTTCTCTCTTTACCGAGATGCTAGCACTTATTAGCCGTATCGCTGAAAGTTAGGCAACTTTCTCCACTAGGGCCGAGACTTTCTTCCCATCTTTACTTTCTTCTTCCCCATCTGCTTTTGCTTAAGAATGCTACTTTAGGTTTAGGCTATCAAGCCTTTCTGCCAAAAACCATTCCCCGCAGGCCCGGCACTATTGTTATGAGATACCCCACTAACTTTCACAAACCTTCTTACCGTGAGGGTAAAGACTAATGAGAGATTCATACCATTCTGAAGCTACTGGTTCTCTATGAGCATCCTATGTTATAGTAATGCTAGCCACAATAAGATCGTCTATCAATTCTATTCTATGAAGAGGATTTCTTGGGAACTCCTAAATTTTGAAATTATCTATGGATTCCCTAGCTTTGATAACCTTTTTAGACCAGCTCTGATGAGTCACAATGCCACTTGCCTCTTTCGTCTTGCTACCTACTTCTTCTATTTAGAAAGATCCCTTGTCTTGCCAAACTTAGGTTTTGTCTGAGCATCTTTGAAATGTTCAAATTAAAATACTTTCCATAATTTAGGCTACTCCGAGCCCTCTTATTGCAGTCCAAGCCATTCACTCTACCAGGTATATGGCTGCAATACAGTATTGACTCTTAAAGCACAGTGAGAAGTAGACTCGAAAGAATGAGTCTCATAAGCCAAGCTCCTGGTAACTCTAGTTGCGGTGAGACAAAAATAAGACTTCCGCATGCAGAACGAAGCTATGGCTATTGAGGCGGAATCCGTCAATTCAGCCAATTCACTTAGGGGCGAGGGACCTCAGATTGAACAATTCCTGATAGAGAACGTGAATATAGAAGAAAATGACTCTCTTTCTTTCCCATCAATTTACAATAGAGGGAGTGCTCTTCGTCTTTGACTTCCTTGAGAAGAGGAGATCTAAGCGGTAAAGAGATCTATTAGTATGAAACCTAAGACGATATTAGAAGCCAATATGATGATGGCTTTTGAATGGCTTTCTCGAGCATTAAAATTCATTGCATCTTGAATTTATATCTATCTATTTCCTCTGGTTGAGTAGACTTAAGATCGACAGCTTCCGAGGAGAGTTTGAATCAACGGGGAGGAGGTTCGTCCTTGGTGCGATATCTTTCACAAAAAGAGAATCTCGACTGAACTAATCTTGAGTACTTCATTTTATCATCAGTAGTTTTTCGGCGAAAGAGGGAGCTCTACGGGCAAGAAGATAGCAGTGATCCATTCATACATTCTGTGAGAGGCCTGCGAGAAGATCTCTCTGTACCATTTGATCTCCTCAATGCTTAAGCTACGCAACCAATCTCAGAAAGCTCGGAGTAGAAAAAGCCTACTGGATAACCTTCCTTTTCCCTTGACCCCGGCCTATTGAATGTGCATGCCTATGCTTCTCATTTCCTTTTCATTTACTGAGGCAAAGCCCTCCCGTCTGCAATTCAAAAGGAAGATTCATCTCAATGTAAATTAAGACCCTAAACGGCAAGAATAAGGTTCAAAGCCTCTTTTCCGCCTTCGGAGATCTATTTTCACGAGATGCAGAATTTCAGGAAGGCTTAAAGATGGATTCACTCATTCCCTGAGGATATGGAGGCGTATTCGTGCTATTCAAGTTATTACATCACTCTTACATCAATTCCTTTCTATCTCCCGGGAGTAGACAAACTCCATTCTCTTTCTATACGCAATTACTTTAGGCTCGCAACCTCAATCGCAGCTAGGCGCCCTGCCGCTGCGTATGGTTATGGTCGGTCTGCCCCCTGTCGACTGACTATGCCTTTACGCTCCCCGAAGGAAAGAGAAAAGAAAAGAGTTAGACTGGTAGCCCTACTAGTCCCTCTCAGTAAGACATTGGCTAAAGGGCCTTATCTTTCACTGACAGAAGGGGTCGAAAGGAAAAGGAGTCAAGGGGTCTTAGCTGCCCTTGAATGACAGCCTATCACTCCATACTAGTAAAGCCTCAGCTCCTTTCTTTTCTTATGAAATTAGTTGTCCGAATGCTTCGAGGTATTCAGGGTAGTAGGGAATAGCATATATTAGGGCTAGTCTTGGGTCTTACCCGTGAAATAAAGCTGATAGAAAGAGTACCGGGCTTTCCTTTCCTACTAGACTAGATCTGCCTGAGCTTCCTTCCTCTTCCCTTCGACCTTGCCTTCTTTTTATTAGTCCTTTCTCGCCACCTGTGATCTCCTTCATCTCATAAGTCCTCTCTCCTGATGCTATTCTTCTTTCCCACATATTTTTAGTAGAAAGCGAAGCATAGATGAAATAGAGATCTTGAATGAGATGCTTACCCTCGTTCTAGATAAGTTTAAGGCAATGCCTTAGAATCAATGCAATCTCAGTTTCACTTCTTCAAATTCAAAGGAATCTTTTAGTTAAGAGATTCAATAGCTTAAAAGGAAGAAAGGAGATCTAAGAACTTTGAAAGGGTAAAAAGTGAAGGAAGAACTATCTCAATCGAGTCTGTCCAAGACGAAGTACTAAAAGTGCCGTCTCTGTCTAGTCTATCAAGCCTTTCAAGTAAGTCCGAGGGCTCATTCTTTCTAAGCTAAGAGTTAAGTCATTCATAAAGGACGAGCTTAGGGGCTGGCAAAGAATCTTCAACGTGCAAAGGCCCTAAAGCAAAATAGGGCGATGACCTTGATGAAAAACTAAGAAGATCTTGACTATTGCTTGAGCTTAGGTTAAGAGTTTCAGTCTTGCCTGAAGAAGAGCCCCATCTATAGTAGCCGAGCAAATCATACTTTCACGCGCTATTGATTCTTTCATGCTCGTTTTTCTCGACTTCGACTTGGCCCGTGAAATCTTTCGTCGGTGAATGAGATGAATGGGACCATCTTCTTTTTGACGTTGAAGACGAGGCATCTGCGCACAATGAAAGCCTGCTCATACTGACTTATGCTCTTTTAGCCTAATTAAATAATTGAGAGAAAGAGCTTTCATTCTAAATTGAGAATGCAACGCTCATTGTCCCGGCCGCTATCAAGAGGTCTGAACATTTGAATGACTTATCTGCTTTTCTCCTGAAGACCGGCTTTTGCGCTCCTTGCTCTTTGGGACGATGCCCTAAAAAAGATCTCTCCTTCCTACCGCCGTATTTCAACCTGCACTTCTTCTATTGAATTGTGGCTTCGCCGACTGTCCCTCAAAAGGCGTTGAAGAAAGCTGATCCTTAAAAAAGAAAAGGAGGACTGAAGTACGGTACTCAAACCAGGTTCATGCCCTTTCCTTCCCGCCCCATCTAGAAGACGGAGCCCTTTTTTCTTAGCCATATCGCCCTTAGTTCCTCTTGAGTCGATCTCTCGATCCCTATACGCTTTCAGACCAAAGAGGCTTTCGAGCATTGAAAGAAGCTCGGGCTCTTCTATTTCTCAGAAGCATAGCCTAATTCTCAGTGATGGAAACTCCATCGGCATCGATGCAAACTTCTAAAGTTCCACAGATTCCCCCTGAAGGACCTAGACGGGCATGCATAGACCGTAAAGTCTTCACACCTTTCTCACCACTCCATTACTTAGTTGACTTCTCGGGATCCATCTTCTGCTCTCACATCATATGAATGAGATTTCCTGCTATAATTCACTCTTTCTCGAAATCACATAGAAAGAAGAAGTTTGATTGATTTACTACTGTATGGGCTTATAGTTTAATTGGTTGAAACGTACCGCTCATAACGGTGATATTGTAGGTTCGAGTCCTACTAAGCCCACAAAGCTGAATTCCAACCTCTCTTATAAGAGATAGCAAGAAATCTCTCTGCGCGAGAACCAATCTGCGTTTTCTCAAGGAAGGATTGTACTGCTCTCAACCGACTATTTCATTCTAGAAAAGCTAGACATAGTGAGGAGGAAGCCTACTTCAATTCATAAACGCATGCAATTACCATCGAGTTCTAGACAGGACAGGGCTCGCTTCCCTCCGCTAAGCCCCAAAGAGAAGCTGCAAAGAAGAAGGAGGATCGCCTTCTATATAGATAGAGAATCTCCCTTGCCAGGAATAGGCTCAAAGCGCTAAGTGGAGCATAGGCAAGACCCTACCTTGGCATTGACCGAACTTGGATACTTTCGTTATTCATTTTTCTTATGAGAATTCTCGACTTTTGCACGACCCTCCACAGAAAGAGCTTGAGCCCGCAACCGAAAGTCTCTTTCGATTGATTCCGCGTGAAACCCGCGATTGACTTGCTCGCGTACCCATAGAGAAGAAAGAGAAGATCAACCAGGTGCACATTCCTCTTTAGCTAGGAACTTCCCTATGAAGCAGTCCTACCTCCCCGGAAAAGCCTGTAACGCAATCGGCTAGAAAGGCCTGTAGAAGATAAGAGGAAAAAACACCTTCTACCTGGTCCTATCACCTCGTCAAAGTACTACTAGTATTATAACTCGTGTTAGTAATGCTAGTGATGACTCCACAAAAGCTGCTGTGGGAGACCCGGGAACCTCCGCGACCCCTTCTTCCTTCCCCTATTTTTGCCTCCTCTTTCTAAAAAAACACATTTAAGGAATTATGATCTCAATTCTCCCTTTTTGATAGATTTTTCTTTTCGCTCTGCTAGCAGCCCCTTTCTTACCTTGGGAGAGAAGGAGTTCGGTATTTTCCCTTTCGCTAGAGCAGCTAATCGCAGAAGGGGGCGGAGAGAAAGTGACCTTATTCATTCTAAAAGGAGAACTAGGGCCCTAAGCCTGATAAGCCATTCTTTCTCTAGCTTTGCCTTTCTCAGAAGAAGACGGATCGGCCTATTCTTTTTCAAGGAATGCTTAAAAGCTCTCTGCCTATTCAACAAAGAAAGCGCTTTTCCACAGAGTCGTTTAGGTCAACCAATAGTTAAGACAACTGGTGAATCATATAAGAAAATGAAAGTAAGCGAGGGCACGAAAAAGGGTTATTGACTAAGACGCCTTGGAATTTAAATAAAGAGTTGAGCTTCCGGAATGGGGGATCTTACCCTGGACTAAACTAAGGAAAGAATTATATTTCCCACTATCTATCTATCCGCCTTTCCTTCCATGGACCAAGAACTAAGACGATCATTGCAGTTACTCTCTTTCTGGGCTTTCCGGCCAGGACATAAAAGAAATGGGACAAGATGCATGAGAGATGAAAAAAGGAGCTTTATTTTCTACTATAACTTGACTTGAGAAAGCTGGTATCCCTCCCCTGAGAGATGGGCTACCTGAGGTAAATAAGTCTGAGGAGCCAACTACCCATTCACCTATGGGATCAGAATGAGCGGATCGAGCCTTGGCTTTTGACTCATGAACTGGGCTTGGGCTATCCACTTCTTCTGGAGACCAGGGAAAGGCATTGTCATGATCCGTCAGAAGCTCTGCAGGGGTCCCTTCACCCACCCTGACATCTAAATCGTAATCAAATTAAGAACCTGCACGTTCACGAGCTTCCTCTTGATCATATGGCGGAGCAATTTATAGACCTTCCGAAGTCTCGCATCCAGCTTACTCCTCACGTTTACCCTCTTCTTTCGTACATGTGCTCACCATAAACCTCAGCATCCGCTTTAAGCCCGATGACAGAAAGAGTGGCTCTGGAGGAAGATCAAAAGTATCCCCACCCGTCGCCCTCACTTGAAGACGAAAGCAAGGAACGGAATATAGGTTGTAACACCCTATTCTCCGAAATAGAGTATCGAAGTAGATAGGATGCCGCAGCTTACTTCCACCTCTCTCTTCTTTTGGTCAAATCTGAGTGCTTTTCCATCTATGCATATAGGTCTTGCTCAACTTTGGATCAATTGAGATCTTGCTATTAGCGAAAATCGCCTTCAGTGGTTTTACATATATGTTATGTCGGACTAAACTTTTTGATCTTGAATCTCACTCTATTAGCGAAAATGGACTTGTCTGACTTTAGATATATATTCCAATGCTTTTCTTGAGAGAAGGACTACAGATTCTCTTATTCATTCCTAGATCTTCTCTATATGTCATTTTTAGTACATATAATTTCAGAGGCTCGAGGTATGCTTGCTTTCCCACGAGAAGCTAAAGAAAGAATTCCGTAGTATAAAGAAGAAGAGAATGCAAGAAAGATTTTCCCTTCGGTCTTCTTCCGATAACCTTTCCCTTTTGGTTATGGAGTCTTTCCTTCCTTCCAAGTAGCTTTCAGAGCAGAGCCGACGATTGAGCAAGAGAAAAGAAGAAATGTCTGCTTCCCTATGCGCTGACTCAAGAAAAAGGAGAGTGAAAAAAGATATGCTAAGACCGAACTGCGTCTGCTTTCGGGTCCTCCTCTTGAGGCTGACGGGCTAAGAATATCGAGACTAAAGTAGGCATTCCAGTCGCAAATGAAGAAGAGCATTTTTAGTCTTCTGCCTTCGTTCTCAGTCGATTCTCTACTTCGGATCTGAATCAACCCAGCACTTTTTTCAATATACCACTATTATTATCAGAGGGTTTGCCGGAGATTCTAGATAGAGAAGGGAAAAGGTTCTTTGAATTGTCCAACTTCCTTGGATTTTTGAGGCTTATGTAGTGTGTCCAAGTAAAATTACTCGACCTTTCTTACCTTATAGGGATGAGAAGAATACTGTGTGTGTGTGTTTTGAGGAATGGGTTTTTTCCTTGACTTTGAAAGAGATAGAAGACTTAGCCGATTAGATTAGACCGATAGCCTAATAGCAGAAAGAAAATGGGACCTTAATAAGAGGAAGTGCTTTATAAGTTGATCGAAAGAGATCCCTCTCGTTGGTACGACTTGAATGTCCATCCCCTATAGAATAGGATTAGTAAATATAAGGGTCAAGAAGATTCTTTTCTGGGGAGAGTTCTACCTTGGTTGGAGTGGGAAGCCCTAATTTCTCCTCCATCTCTCTGCCCGGTATTACTATAGTTGCGGAGGGCTAATGACGATGTTCAAGACCTTAGAAAGTATTCGTAGGCGGATCTTCTAGGTATTTCGAGTCCCGGTAAGTGCACGACTCGTTAAATCTTTCTTCCATTTTCGCTTTCCTTATTTAGGAGGCTCTGATGTTATGACTAAGACTAAAAGATCTGGTATAGCAGTCTTTTCCCTTTCTCGTCCCGGGGATCCTCTATACCTGGGCCACTATGCTGAACTTCAGTCTTCCTTTCCCTGGATTCCATGATCTCATCCATCGTCCTATTCCCATAAGGGGACAAGATCTCACTAAGCAAAGCCTTACCTTCGTCAGAATGATAAAAATAATTCTTGGAGCTGGCCGGGGATATTAGAAGCACTTAGAGTACTTTCGACACCAATACATTGACTTTGCCTTCTGCCTTATCCGGATCTACGGGCACGGGCCAGGGAAAGCCAACCAGGAGTTCGATTTCATAAGTAGAAAGTTCCCTTTAAGAGGAAAAACCCAGCTCCTGGAATCTTGAAGTCAGGAAGCATTCGCTCACAAGACCTCAGACGCAGTAGAACTAGATCGAGTATAGGACTCATCGAGTTCAGGCCGAAAAGGAAGGAAGACCGACGATTCCGTGTTCAGTAAGAGGATCTCAAATAAGCTCGCTCTACTCAATAATGCAGAAGAGGAGAATAAGTTTTTTTACATGGCTTACTTCTAAGGTCCAAGGAAGTGAGCGATTTACGAATAGCTAGTTGACTTTCCCTCTAGAACCGGAGTGAGGCTTAGCATGAACTATCTCACCTTTGCTTCATCATTAGGTAGAAAGGTTAGTAATCCTTAAGTTTACAGCAGGGCTTCTTGATCTCTTCCCGCCGGAAAAATAGATGTCCCTCTAGTAATATGCTTTCTTCCTGGTCCACAACAAGATTTCCTTTGTTTTGTAGAGACGGTGACTTTGTGTGGGCTAGTCATAGTAGGCTTTACTTCAGTCTCCTCCGTCTTACCTTTTTATTGACAAAGACTGAGTACATCTTCTTACTGGAAAGCATCTCCTACTTCGCTTTCTTCTTTGCTTGGTGAGCCTATATTTGACTGAAGACCAAGGAAAGTGCAACTCAGAAAAAAGAGTGCAAGATTCAAAGCGAGATAGAGACATTTCCCTTTCTTATAGTGTTCGAACCAACGAGTGATTGAAAGCGAGATCACCAGTTGCTGGATTATAGGAGATTATCAGTCTTTCTCCGAGCAACCTAGATTGAAGGAATTCGGAGCAAAAAGACTCTCAAGTGCATCAGTCAGCTTATTAGATATCTTTTGGGATCAACCAGAGAAGAGAATCTGTGCACAAGCTATGAAAGTGAGAACTGAACACGATATTCCAGTGCTTGGTGGACATCTTTTTTTCGAAGTCAAAATAGACGAAATCACTAAAAAAAAGAAGAAAAATCCGAGATGCCACATATGATGAAACCTTTCTTTTACCTCTTCCCTCTGCTCGAGCGTCTTGTAGATCCTAGTGAAAAGCTCTTTTTTCTCTCTTTTTGATGGATTGGAAATAGTAATTTCGTAAGATATATGATTTGAAAATCTATCAAAAAAGCTTGCTAAAGCCCGTCTTTTTTCGCTTCTTTTGGACTGCTTAGTCAGTCTATCCTGGAGATTGATTCGATAGTGTCCGTCAGTGCGCCTTCTAATAGCGTTCTATTCAAAGCTGCATGCTAGACAATCCTCACTCCTATGTCCGCTTGTCTCGGATAGGGGCTTAGTCCCCCTTCCACCGGTCCTGCTAGCTCATTCGTAGATTAGCCCTCCTCACCTAGATGGAATGGGTATTGAAGCGAGTGAAATCTCCAAGAGATCTACTTTACGCGCTTTTCGACCTATGACCTTCTCCTTGTATACCGAGATCGCCTTCTCTCAAAGCAAAGAGTAAGTTTCGATTCTTCTAGCCTCCTGACTTTGGACTTTCTGTCCCGATCATGGCTTATGGTAAGACATAGAATCTGTCTGTCTTTAAAGATCATAGAATTCTCCTTCTATTTAGTACAGTGGCCAAACTGAGAGAAAAGCTTGAGCGGCTTTAATTTAATTACACTCAGGCAGCCCACCCTTCCCTCAACATGAAGCTCTCTTTGTTTAGAAAGGACTAGCGGATGACCATCTAGTGAAGATCAGCTCACGATTCTTTGGACGAAGAAAGACAGAAGACTGAGGACAGGCATAGATTCCGCCTCTGGAAAGGCCCGCAAGAGAAGGTTTTCGCCCGAGAGCAGAATGGATAAGATCCGTCAGAAGGAAAGATATCAGAATTAGATCCTCTTTCATCCGATTGGAAATACAAGAAGTCATTCATCAAAGAATTCCATTCAAGATTAGCAGGTATATCTTTTGAAGTAGCTATGACTTACTTTGCTTATGGGCCTTTCTCGCTCGGTATTACTAGAATGAGATTGGGCAGCCTGGTTGGTCAAGCTATACGGGAAAAACTAAGCCCATAGAAAGGGACAAAAGTGTCCAGTATGAAATCTCCACACTATTTAGGGAAGAGAGATTCATTCCAGCATCTTAAGTTTTTGGCAGGAGTGGATCTCGCCTAAGGTAGTTTGGCAGCAGCCTTTTTTTTACTAATCCCAGCCATAGCCGCGAATCCTATTGATGAAGGGGAAAATCACAGGCCTTTCTGATCTCATTAGTATTTTGAGTCTACTTAGCGAACTACTAGAAAATGGTGAGATCATTAGTGAAAGTCGGCCGCTTAAGCTTAAGATACTTACTATCTCTCTCTATCGATCTTTATACGCAATATCCTTATTGAAAAGAAAAAGAAGAGTAAAAACGGATTTCTGCTCGTAGTTACTATCGTCTTAGTGTACTCGTGGTACTCGGTAGTGCGCTCGTGATAGAGTACTCGCGCAACAGCGCTACGCCTTTCTAAATTACATGGGAGAAGGGCAGACCAAAAAGAGAGGTGCGGTAGGTAGGCCATTCGGTTCATATTCTATATGCGAAGATGTCAAGACCGAGATAGGTTGGACTGAGTGAGGGCCCATCTGTCACCTTAACTAGCTTCTAGATTAAGAAAGAATCCGGCGGATCCGGTCGCTAAAGACTGAGCCTAGTCAGCAAGCGGAAAAGGGTATTTCGGTGATGAAAGAAGAAGACCGAGGGAATTCTTCCTCTTTTTTATATTCCTTTTGAGAGCTTCTTAAGGCGGAAGGAGGACTGAGACGAAAGGAAGATAGTTATAGGTTCTCGGGCGACCGGGACCAAAGATCCTAAGCCTCGGGACAAAGAATTTCTTCATAGAAGAATCCGTCCCAAGAAAAGTATAAGAAAAGGTAGCGAGGAGAAGAAGAAGCTAAAGCTCGAAGAGGGAGAATTCCCTTTCTCGTAGGAAAGAGGTCCGGATTCCTTGATGAAAAGGAAGTGAGATTTCCGGATTGACTAAGGAACGCCAGGAAGAGGTCCCAAGAAAGACAAAGAAAAGCGCTAATAGCACCAAAACGACCTATCTAGTAAGCGTGCAAGTGTTGGCAAGGGTCTTAGGCTTCATGCCTATTCTCCAAAAGGCCATCTAAGAGCTGCAGCCTTTAGACCACTTTTGGTCAATCAGTTCATTTCTTCAGGAAAGAGGGATTCCCTCTTTGAAAGCGGATTCTATAGATGAGAAAGAGGAGCAGATTAACCCAGCAGCGCTTAGACTGACAGCGCTTACGAGACTATGAGGATTACCTTTCTGTCCTTATAGGCCTACGCCTTCTAATTGAAGTCCAGGGCTTAATCCTTATATTGGTTCTTGACTTTCTGTCTTGTGTAAGAGCCCCTAAGGATGGCCCAGCAGGCTAATGCTCTCCGTACGCCCTCTCGTTTTAGTCGTAGAGGTCCATAAGGATTCCAATCGGCTAAGTCATTTAAGTACGCCAATCTATCTGATTAATTGAAAGATTTCCGCTATATAGCTAATTCCGATCGTCCTATCAGTGGAGCATACCAATCCAACTCGCAGATTTGTCTCTGATGATGCTATTGCTGACCTAGTGTCTTCCTCTTGGAAGGGTAGGTCAACTCTTGCTCCTAGCTCCCCTTCCTATCAAGAAAGTTTTCTCTACCTTCTGCTTTTTTCTTCCTCTCACCTAAGATCTGACGGAACTCTTCTAAATTAATGATCCATGTGGGAGCAAATACCTATCAAAGGCGAATGCACTGCAAACTGGCTGCTTCCACAAGTCCATCTTCTAGAGAGTAGCATCCGTTCCCATTCTCTTACTTAGTATTGAATCCCATTCTCTTAGTATTTGAGTAGTCGTGGTCGCTGTTGATGAATGAGAGAGAGGAAATGGCTGAAGCATAAAGACTGAGGTTTAGGTTCCATCTGAGCTCGTGAATCTGCCTTTACAGAAATGCGAGAGAAGGCTCTATTTTCGTTCCCAATTATTCAGATGGTTCGGGCACAGTGATGACAGGTACGAGCTGCCGAGCAGAAAAGAAAAGGGATTAGTGAGATGCGACAGACCCGCAAGTAGGAGCTTCTTTTCTTCCAGTAAGAAAAGGGGAGGAGCCTTGTGCCGTAGGATTAGTGCTCCTGGTTCTTGTTCTTTTTTCTTCTTCTTCCTCAAACTGAAAGACGGTAATTGCCTGCCGGAAATAAGCATCCACTCCAAAACACAGACGGCCGAAAAGAGCCCTCCTCTATCTATTCTATGGGCAGTCGATGTCTTGAAAAAAGAATGAAAAGACTCTCGTAGGTGAACTGACGTCTTTCTATTTGTTGGGATTGAGTATTCTACCAGCTAGACAAGGCTTAGTCAGAGTGAAAGCTAAGGTCTAAAATCAAGAAGATGCTCTACGCTATTCGGCATCAAGGGTCGGTGTGACCTTGAGTGAGAACGGCCATTTGCCTAGAAATATGAGTAGTAGGACCAATCTATTATTGAAAAAGACAGTCAAAAGTTTCCTTTTCCATTGATCACCGTGCTAGGTTCAGATGCAGGCCTAAAAGTGGGCATTCTTGGCTTTCAAGAAGGAAAGGCGAAGAGAAGTAGGAAATACCAATAGATAGCTTGGGAGCATCCCTCTTTGGTCTAGTTCATCCCCTCAAGACTACTTGGGAGGATGCCACTTGAAAAATTTCCCTCTCTGGATGTGCACAGTTTGCAGGTATCCTAGCACCGGGGAAGGCTCCTGATGACCTTGCTTAGTTGGAAAGGTAAGATCTTTTTTATCCCCGAAATGCCAGAAATACCGAGTTAGAGGGACTTCGGAATAAGCCTTTTCTTTAGTAGGCTCTTCATTCTGTCAATATCTCATTCATTTTAGTCCTTTCCCCCTTTGCTTTCGGATCTATTTCGATGGAGCTCCTAGTGGGACCTAGTAAAAGGTATATACTGAAAAGAGAGGAAGTTCTTGAAGGGACGGCACTCGGCTTGAAAAGGAGGATAGAAATCTAAAAAGGAAGGCTCGAAAGGTTATTCGATATCAAGTTCTACCCTAATGAGACCTCTACGCTACTAGGGCTGGTCTAGCCTTTATTCAATTTCACCCTTGGTGGAGCCTTCAATATCTTTCGAAAGCTCACTGGCATTTAAGCTCTACGGTGCGAGAGATCAGAATTAGCCACCTCTTCCTTCTATAGTAATTGTGAAGTAGCACCTCTTCTTTCGAGCTCTTCTTCACGCCTGCCATACACTATAGATTCATTTCACTGGTCTGAGCCACTCGTTGGCACTTCAAATTACAATATAGATCGAGCGTGTGATCTGTCATTGAACTACTTAAGAGAAGGTGGAGTCCCAGGTTGAGGGATGCGGTGCCCTTTCCAGTTAGTTGAAGCATTAAAAAATGCAATGTCAGAGTTGTGACCAGGAGCTCGTGAGTGAATTCCTTGAATTAAAAAATGGGAAATGGAAAAATGAAACTTCTTCCTGGCGCGTAGATGATACCAAGGAATGAAACTATAAAGAAAGAATTTCTAGGCGGGTTCAGACCTCCCAGGATAGAGAGGAAGTCAAGGCTAAAACTAAAAGAAAGCGCTTTGCCGTACCTAGGTATATGAAGGAACGAAAAAATTGATTGAGGAATGAAAGCGACGTACCGTATTGACCGGCAGGTTTTTTAATGAAAGAACTAAACCACTGCCCGCAGCTGCTCCTGCTCCTCCAACGCCAACGGCTACTGATTGTGTCAGCCATTCCTTTATTATTACTATTGACATAGTGGAATGAATTCCAGTCATTCCCTACTACCCCTTGTTTACATAAAAACATGAGCAAAGAGTGGGCAGGAGGAAAAAGAGGAATCGGAGTTTCTTCAACATCAAGCAAGCATTTCCACCGTAGTCACAAGGTAAACCGAAGCACAGGAAGAGCTAACAAAGGAAGAAGGGACTCAACTTCCTTACGAAGTAGGAGCGGAAGCCGAAAGACTAGATAAAAGAAAGGCGATTCCTTTAGAGCTTGGCACGTGAATAGGCTATGATGCCAGATAGTGAAGCTCGAAGGAGAAGAAAATAACTCTTTCTTTATCACCGTAAGTAGCAATAGACTGATCTTAGTCCTTTGATCCTATCGATTCGAGTTCTATACGCATTTCCCCTCCGGCCCCATGAAAGGGACTTTTCTTATGTTTAAGAGGATTCCTATACCCGGGAACTTCAAATTAACCTATACCGCCCACTAACCATCTGGTAAACCGAAGGATATTCTGCTTCCTTCCAAGCCCACTAGAAAGAGAGTCAAAATGCCTTCTTCTATATGGACTTCTCTCTAGAGTTCGATGCCACCGCCAAAGTGGTGAAGTTGAAAGATTTAGATAGAAGAATGAGGCTCAGATTCAGATAGTCAATCAAGAATCGGTTAAAGAAGGGCTTTCCCCTCAGCCAGCGGATGTAGCTGTGCAACCTTTTTCGAAGATCATCTTTCTTCTTTCCGTAAAAGGAAAGACAAGGCCCTACAATGTGCAGAAAGTGGGGAGGCGTCAAGACCGAAGCCTAATTTTTAAGTTTTGACCCTCGCCCCGATAGCAAGAGCCCAATTGCCTCAGAAGAAGATCCGAATAATAGCACAGCCCACCCTTTCTTTGAACCTTGTCAATGATCGACGAACAATTAAAGATATGAACTGAGTGCCATTAGATGAGTAACTGAGAACAAAGGAGAAGGATATAAAAAGAATAAAGTAATGAAAGAGGAAGTCGTTGCTAGTAGTAAGGACTTGTCACGATCCATTGGTTCATATAGAATCCACGTCCTAGGTTTATCAAAAAACATTCTTTTCGCTAAGCGTATATAATAAAATAGAGTGAAAGGGTCCACCCCGAAACCAAGGGCGTACTAACTAAGAGCTGAGTCCTCTCCGAACCGCAGGAGATAGTTGCCCATCATACGGCTCACCAATTGAACTTGCCTCTATGGTGGGCTCGCTCCGGGCAGGTTCGGATCACTTAGAATAGATGGCTCTACGAAGGAAGTAAAGGCTTAGGAGCCTTTGAAATCTTCTTCTTTTCCTTGAATTGATGAGAAATGGCACTCTCCTTTCTCCATCCCCCAAGGTAATGGAATGACTTCTTATTCCCGTCTTTGATCTCTTCCATCGCGGCCTTAACCTTCTCACCTATGTTGAAGAAAGGTTTGGAAGCCTCTTTCAAATGAGGAGGGGCCACTTCCTCTCAACAGTCCTTCTTTTTCTCTACCCCCTGAATAAGTAAGGCCCCCTTAGCCTAAAGAAAAAGAGGAGAAAGAGTCCGGAAGGTCCCTTAGCTCTCTTTTTGGACAGGGCTTCGCTAAACTAAATGTGTAGAGCCAAGTCTTATAGGTTTAGTAGTAGGCACTTCTAGGCCCCTTCCCGTGGATCACTCCAGTCCTTCGAGTACTACGGACCCTCTGCCATCCATTGCAGCAAAGGCCTTTCATGAGCGGGGAGGCTGCGCAGAGTGAAAGGTTGAATTCTTGAGCTTCTTTTTTTAGATATCGAAATAGAAAGAGGATAGGATAGATGGATAGATCTCTCTTTCTATTTATATCTTACTAAAAGAAAAGTCTTTCTATAGTGAAGTAAGGTAGTAAGAAGGCCCAAATCCTTGATTTGACCAGGAAAGACTGAACACTTTGGGCCCAGGAAGGGAAGGGAATGTCAATCTTCTCCTCCAAACTTCCTTTCTTGAGTTGGAAGTCGCTTGAGCTATTGCTTTCCATTAGCCCTTTGCTCTCCTCTTATTCTTCATTGGACGCTTCGGATGGACTTCGCCGTTCTTTCCCAAGTCAAATAGAAAAGGCTCTATCACATCGAGATGTCGATTCCTTTTCCGCCCCCAATGAGATGGGGAATTTCTAACTCCCCCGACCCTGAATCGTTTAAGCCCGGCTCGCGTCGTTCCTACAACCGGAGGGGAGCACCTCAGTATACGATCGCGCACACTAACTGGGAGTCCTATTAGACCTAAGGCCAACTTCAATTCACCAAAGCAAGGTTCATCTCGTCTAGTGATTGTGGACTCGTAGAAGGATATTGAGTAGACGATGTCTCAGACTCGGCCCTCTCTTTCGTAGCATGCATTCCCATCCGTGTCGCAACGGATTCGGTAAACTACGTGTCCGGTCAACGCTGCCTTCGGTCCCCCAAACTGACTGACTCCTGGCAACCTTCCGGCCGCCCAACGACCTATAACGCTAGTCACTACTCCCACTGGGGCTAGGAAGTAAGCCCCACAACCCAAAGCGGCGAAGAACAAATAGAATTTGCTACAAAAGCCGGCTAAGGGGGGTATTCCTGCATATGAGAACATAGTAATAGATAAGGTAATAGCCGAAATAGGATTCGTTTTGGCTAGAGCGCCCAAATCCGCTATATATTTGAGACGGCTTTGCCGTAATGCTGAAACTATGGCAAATGCATTTATCGTCATTGATGCATAAATAAAGATAGCAATTAGTAGTGATTGAATTCCTTCTATGGTTCCACATGAGAAACCTATACAAATATAACCTACATGTCCAATTGAACTATAAGCTAGAAGTCTTTTGACTTTCGTTTGGGCCATAGCAGCCAGCGCGCCTAAGATCATAGAAGCAATGCTGCAGAAAAAGAAGATTTCTTGCAATGTAGCTCCATAAGAACCATAAGTAAAAAGACGTAAAATATTAGCAAAAATAGCGATTTTAGGCGCAATAGAAAGGAATGCTGTAACCGGGGTGGGTGAACCCTCATAGATATCAGGTGCCCACATATGAAAAGGAACTGCAGTGATCTTGAATAGGAATCCGACAGCGAGAAAAAGAATGCCCATAAAAAGACCGGACGATCGAGGACCAGCGATTTCGTATCCCGTCAAAATCTTGGCTAATTGATCAAAGTGGGTAGCTCCAGTAGACCCATAGATCATAGAACAAATAGGGTGGGTAGGCCCAAGCACTACAGACGTATAGATTTTACCCCCCTCATTACCGTACGTGCGACTCTCACCGCATACGGCTCGCACAAAGACTCCTAAATGCATCCCCAGCCTTTTCTTCCACCTTTCCTCTCCAATCTTCTACAAACTTCCCCAGGCGCTATGAAATGAGGGCCCTTTCCTTCGACTATCCTCTCTATCTATTCCCTTCGGGACGAAGCAAGGAGGTATATAGTATAGGGCGTGTGCGTGTTTTTTCTTCTTCAGGCTGACGAATACCTCTTTTATCTTCTCTTCAATCTAGAAGGCAGAAAGAAGTGGGAGAGGCAGGATTCGAACCTGCGTAGAAAAACTTCAACAGATTTACAGTCTGTCGCTTTTGACCACTCGGCCACTCTCCCTTAACGGGACGAGGCCGCCCTGATATATAGGTGAGCGAGCCTAGCCTAAGAATTAAGGCCTAGAAAGAAGAATAGCGACGGCTTACCAAGACAAATCTACTCAAATAGGGGGCTAGAGCAAGCAAGTTTCACCCTTCCTTTCGTCTGGCTCGCGCCTCACTGCAGGCACTGAATGAAATGAGTGGAGATCTTCCTTCGCCCTTGCTAATTACCATGAACTTCGTTCCGGAGGAAAAAGCAAGAACTAGAAATTCTCCCCAAGTTGGATTTGAACCTACGACCAATCAGTTAACAGCCGACCGCTCTACCACTGAGCTACTGAGGAAGAAGGGACTTAAGGAAGCCGACTCTACTTCTTTGGACCAACCTATCTATGAGCGGACTTCGTCACCCTCACCAGGGAGAAAGGCTTAGCATTTTTAGCCCGGGAGAGCCGAAACATATGGATCAATCGATCTCCGCGTCCAGCCAGTTCGCTAAGTAGACTGAGAACGGCCGAGGGCAAGAAAGGCTGGAACTCCTCCTGCCGCCTTCTCATCAAGGACTTAGCTGGAATGAAAGACTGATATCTCTCTCCGACTTTCAACTACTAAGTAGGACTTCTGCTATTCCATCATAGAATCGATTCCTGAACCAACTCTTCTTAGTCAAGCGCTATCTATAGTAATTCTTCCGCCTTCGCCCTTGACTTTCATTAGAGCTTTTAGCCCCTTTTCTTTCTCTTTGTCTTCTCCCGCATATATATGTAAAGGTCAAGCTTTGAAGGCCCGGTCAAGAAGGGCTTGGAAGTTCCAGAATATTGTCTGTGGATTTCTAAGAAAGTCAAAGACCCTAAATCTTTCATTTGATTCATTCAACTTCTGTCCTGCTCACCACTACTCGAGGCCAAGGACGGGGTCGAACCGTCATTCCAGGATTTGCAGTCCAATACATTTCCATTATGTTACCTAGCCAAAGCCACCAACTCATCAAAGGCAAAGCCGGATTCTTCCTTCACCGCTCCCCCTTTTTCTACATATGCGGACAAAGCAGAGAAGAGGGGACAACTTCTTTCTCCTTTGCATTCCTCAATCAAAGAGAATTTCAAGTAGCAAGCCAGTCCACTACTGGTACATCGGCCAGATAGAAGGTTCTTTCTTCTATATATATATCTTCCGGCTCTCAAATCGTACTTTCCCCTCTCCTCCCTGTCCCATTCTGATTTATTTATGTCTTTTTTAGCGCAAGCCTTTGAAGACTCTTCGCCCCTTCTTTTATTGCATTTTTTCCTCCTCTTTTTCTTTTTCAGTAGGAAATATGATAGGTGGGACTGGGAAAGTGAAGCCGATATTCTTTGCCGAGAGGCCGCCCCAGGAAAGAAGAGTTCAAGTCCGCTTCGATGCGAATTGAGTGAGATGGAAGCCTGAAGTGCGCCCGGTACCAGAAGGTAGAAATTCTTCTTCTTTCCAGAGGTGCGGAAGGAAGATGCCGAATCTTCTCCGAAGCCTCACAGCCAAGATCCAAAGGAGAAAATTATCTCCGAGCAGATTGGATAGCAGCCCGAGATCGGCTACCTTTAATACTAGGTAGAGAATAGTCTTTTGGTCTTTCGTCTTTCTTTTCCTCTTCTGAATCTCCCCTTTGACAGAAGTCGTTGTTAGATGAAGACTTTCCTGATTCATATGCCTCGGGAATCTCTCATTTCGTGATTCAAATAGAGTACTGTCTAAGAGAAAGGGGATGAATTGGTCTTACGAGTTCACTGATTAGAGCTAGAAATCAGGACTATTCTGTCTGAATTATATTGGTCTTTTGATCGCTCAAGTATTGCTTGCTCCCATTGGACTTCTTCGCTAACTATCTATCCTCCTTCCCGCTCTCTGCTAGTGGATGAAAATAAGTCTTTGTCTATCCTTCCATCTGAGATAGAATCCCTATCAAGACGTAAGGGAGGAAGGATCCCCCTATCAATCAGTACTGAAACTGTCTTCTTCAAGCTAGGAATCACTCAATCCTATCAGCAGTTTTCGGTGAAGGTCTTACTTCTATATATATCTTCTATAGATATATCTTCTGGCTCTCCCTTCCTTCTTCTGTGTAGCGTACGCTGTCTCGTGTCAAGTGAAAGGTAAAAGCAAACCATGACAAGAGAGTTCCCGGTCATCATCATTCCACTCCCTTTTTGGTCTACTTCGGTTAGAACTTGATCCACGATGCGATCAGACCAATTCTAGGAATTTCTTAAAAAAGATTCTCCATTTTTTCTTTCGTTGGAAAAACCAAGGCTCATATTGACCTCGCCTCGCCCTACTTCACAAAAGAAATTATCCTCCTTTCTTTCTAAAGCTAAAGCTGTGAAGGGAGGCAGTTGCCAAGGAAGGTAAAAAAGGTGTGGGGAAGAAGAGCCCTCAAAGAAGAAAGAAAACGAGGAGTATAGAGAAAGAAATGAAGTAGACTTACCACAAGGACTCCATTTCAAGGGTATAGTCAAAAATTCCTTCATTTTCGAAGAACATATCCATATACAAGAAGCAATTCTCGGGCTTGGTGAAAGAGAGGGGCCATGAGAAGGTCCTTCGCCCTGAAAGTCTGGGCCAGCGGGAGCCAAACTTAGAGTGACTGAAGCAACTAAGCCTAAGATAGAAATTCCAAGAGATTCTCCAGTCACCTTATTTGACTCTCTTTCTTGGTCAATCCTACGTTCCCTTAGTCTCTGACCTAGATCTTTTTAGCTTCGACCACTTGGACTTTATCGAGAACTGTTTTAATAGAGGAGAAGTATGACCTAGCCTAAGCTTTAGCTCTCGCTGAAGGAAGTCAAACATAAGCGATGATCTTATATATCAGGTGCTCGTATTTTCATAATTTGCTTATTTGGTGACAAATCTTTCTCGACTTTCCGTTGGTGGGGAATCCTCTTTTATCCATTCTATATTCAAGGTATGCGAATGGACGGTCTCCCGTCTATCATAGAAAAGGGGGCGCCACTTATTAACTAGAATAGAGAAATCCAGCCCCTCCCGCCTTAACTAATGAACTAAATAGGAGAAATTCGTTTGCGGATGCGGACATTGATTATCCGGTGAGTGGCTTCATTGTTGATGAACAGAAAGAATGTGTCCTTTCTTCGGACTCCAAGGCAGAGGAACAACCACATGGTAGGGTAGGACTGAGCTTCAAGGGATGGAATTTTTAGGGTCTTTTCAACATGCCGCATCGTAAATAACATGTTCTATTTGATACCTATGATAAATATAAATCACAATCTTTTTAGAAGGCTACAATGTAATCTGGTGGAAGACTAGGTTTTGATAGCAGAGAGGGGGCCCCGCCGAGAAGATGCTCTAGCTCTAGAAAGGCTCAAAGTGGTGAGACTTTAGGCCTTGTGGTTTATGGCCACGAAGAAAGATAGTGTGGTTGATCTATATCCGACCGCTCACTCCGTAGAAGTCAGATCTACTATATAAGGTTTTAATTGCATCGTGTAAGAAGCATTGATGACAAGCCCTTGAATCATGCTATAAAGGAAAAGACACATAAAAGGACTCATTATCAAAAAGACTTGACTATAAGCAATTGTTGAAAAGCAGACCCGCGAAAGAGGCGGCATTCCGAGTCATTTCTGTCAGACCTACTTTTGGGACTCGATTCTACGTCAAAATCTCAATTGCACTGCAAGCTTAAAACCATCCATTAAGGACTGCCAAGTCCGTTAAAGCAAAGGGACCCTTGGGAAGCAGAAAGCTGGAAGATTTCCGAGGAGCATTGAACAAAGTAAAGGAACCTTGCGTAGCCCATGGATTTCTGGGTTGTGCAAATGGCTAAAGCGATTACTGACCGTTAGCGATCCCTTTCCATAAGATAAGGTTCATAATCATCTACATGGTGAAATTTCCCGATAGCACCCCTTGTTGACTTTACTTAGAGGGGATTTCCCATTCTCTTCTTTCTTCCTAGTTAAGGTACCCGCGGAAAGAGCATCCAATTGTGGAATCTCGTACAAGCCGAACCTAATTAGCCTTGGTTTTTTCAAATTCAAAGAGGCTCCAGCGGTTGTGCCTAGCTGCATCTGTCTATTGTGCCTAGCTGCGTCTGTCTATGACAAAGGTTTCGTACGATTCGCCATTTCCGGCTGAGAGCCTTCTATATCAATCTCATTTTAAAGTGAAAGAGAATCTACCCCCACCCCAAAGTCGAACTAAAACGTGTATGAAACCCCTGTCTAGCAGAACCAATAGCAGGAAAAACTTGAAAACCAATGCCAATTTGGAAGATTCTCAAAAGCTTTAGGATTGGAGTTGTCCCTTAAATGGATTCATTCTATTCCGTGCGACCGGGACCGGGCCTCAATGGAAGGCTTCGTTGACAAAGAAGTCAAAAGACTCCGTCAGCTTAGGCGGACTTTTCTTATCTAGCAGTTCAAGAGTCTCTGCCCTAGTTTGGGACTATGTAAAAAAGTCAGGACCAGTGAAATATACTGTCTTTCTTTCAAAAATCATATCTACTTACTACTTAGTAGTAGTAGCTTGGAGAGGTAGAGATTCCTGCTTCTTCGTTCCCCCTTTCGTTCTGACAGTACGTATATTCTCATGTAACAATCAGTCTTTCCGGGCTTTCAATTGAATGCCTAGCTTTGTTGATTATGAAATATAGGGATTCTCTTGTGACCAAGATTGAGACCAAGTTTGACATGGCTTTCTTCTTTCTGTATATAAGCTGTGGCAGTCAACGGAGCTTAGATAGATTTTCTGAGAATATTCTCAAGGTAACTAAGAAGTATTCATAGGTGGGGACTCCTCCTACGCACCAAGACTAGTATCGGAAAGGAACTTTGCAGTTTGACCTTTACGCCCACCCTAAAAGCAGTCCTCTACAACCTGTCTCGAAAGGCAGTTAACGAGAAAGCAGCAACCGAGGAAGCGCCGGAAGCCGCCAAAGCTAAAAGCAGCTACTGAACTCTTTCACCTTGGAAGCCTGTTAGACCCTGTATTTCTTTCGTTTCCAAACAAATATACTGGAATCAAGGATTGAGTCGCTGGTTAACTCCTCCTTTCCAGTGGGATTAGTAGCCGAAGAAGCAGTGGGTGCAGAGGCGAACTATCCATCCATTGAAATCTATCAAATTGCAAAACCCCCGTCAAATGGGTTGTCACCGGGAAAGCTGCTAGCCCGATCAGAGGAAGAATAGATAGCACTAGTCTCGTCTCCGTGAAGGCTCCGCCCAAGCCTATATATCATCGCGGCCAAGTGAGATTTTTCGGGAGTGAAAAGATGGTAAGCCAATAAATAATAGTAGTAGTGTAGATTGAGTGGATAAAGTCTGGTACCAATTTTAGATCGATTGATGGAGCATACTCAAGAGGGGCGTAAGCCCGGGTGAATGGTAAGCTGTCTATGAAAGACTTGCCCGATCAGAGGAAGATAGATAGCACCGATCTTCCTGTTACCGATATGCCTAGTGCGGAGATTCACTAAAGAGTCCGTGCTGGAGTGTGCTGCTGGTACTACGATTGTGCGGAGCCAACCGAGTGGTGACTTTGCGTACCCGCTTTTTTAGTAAGGATATATATATGAGTGTTCTGCCTGTTAAAAGATTCTAAGTACTTGTGCTTTATATGCCATACTCAACCCTTGTAAAGTACCCCCTTCTTAAGATAAGAGGGCCTAAGACAAAGCCTTAGTAGTTGTCGCCGGGAGCTAAAGCGTGTATTCTCCGCGCTTAAAGTAAGCCATTCAAGAGATATTCCCGACTCAAGCGAGACTCCTGACTCCGAAGCTGCTGTGCGCGGAAGGCCATGAGGAAAGTTCCTGCTGTAGATCAAATGACGCTATGCCGGGAAGATAGAAGAGAGCAGAAGAAGCAGCATACGACATAAGGGGAACGTAGTTTTTATTTAGTTAAGGCGGGAGAACAAGTTGAAGGGTAAGGGTGCCCCCAATTGACTATAAGAACTGAGCTTAAGAGCAAGAGGCCCTTTTAACTCCTGTTGATGGTGAATAGTGCATGAGATAACCCTGCTCAGGAGCTCTTGGATAGAAGACTGCTTGCTATAGAATGTTCTGCTATGGCTATTGAATTTGAAGAAATTCTTTCACTGACTTTTTTTATTCTTATTTCACAGAAAAGGTTTCGCAGGAAAGGAGAAGGGGGGACATTGGATAGGTAATACGTACCGATACCGAGCTGGAGTTGATGAAAGATCACAGGATAGATACCTTTTTCTTTCTCTTTCTATGCCAGCTTCACCACAAAAGGAAATCTATCTATGTTATATATATAGATGGTGTGGGACAAGTTAGAGGTACTTTGGTATGATACAAGCCCAAGAGAGTAGCTCTACAGTTCTTATTTTTTCTTTGTTCTGCATTCCTATACCCGGAAAAGTGATTCGGAATCTTCCCCAAGTGTTAGTCTTTCTGAAAGGTTTGGCAGCAGAACGGATGGCCTTTTAGGCTACTGGCGAGCATAGAGAAAAGAAGAAAACAGGCAAGATTTCACTCTTTTGGCTGGGGGCGCTTCTTTACCGCGAGGAATCAGTAGATCTTCATTCTGCCGGGTCTGGTGAAATTAGAAGAATTAGGTCTGATTTCAATGTCTGCTGTAATTGCATAAGAGAGATCGGTCATTCTCTCCTGGTTCCGATAGGGCGGTATGAACAGGTGTTTTCTGGCTTCCGTGAAGCTGGCCTAATAAAAGACAGTTTAGCTTCGGGCGGGCATCTAGTAGTTTTCCCTTGGCTGGATAGGGAGAATCTCACATTGTCAGATCATGAATATCCGGCTTTTCCTCATGGACAGAACCTTTCCTCATCAACAGAAGGAAATTCTATCCACAATCATAGGGGCGGAACAGGCAAGCTCTCTCGTCGCCATGCTCGGACCGATCAGTGTCATCTAATCTGGTAAGAGGCTTTAGTTCTTCTCGAATCTCCTAATCATAGTCTCTTAGTCAAGTAAGAAAGTTTTTCTAATTTCTTCATTATTCTTGCTCAGTTCATGCTTTCACTCTCCGACCCATCAGAATTCCTATTCCGTATTAATAAAGTCCAAAGAGCTCGATCGACTTCGTCCTTAGGACTTTTTCATATAGGTCGAGCTACCTTTTTCTCAATCTTGATCTGTCGATTAGGTCAAATATACTTGCCTTCATTTGTATATATGTCTGAGCTACCTTTTCACTCAATCTCTCTCAGTTACCGAAGTAAAATATCAAAGTGTGGGGGGCCATCCAACTAGCCATTTCGGGCGTCAATCCGGTGAACATCTTTGAGCTTCTATTATACAGCACTTCCCCATCCACAGTAAAAATCACCTTCTCTCTCACTTATTCCATTTTTATCCAAGAAAGAAAAAGGAATGAAAGTCTTGAAAAGGGATTCTTCTTTAATTGCATTTTCATGCCGAGTAGGTTCACTTGAAGGGCATGGCAGTAGAAAAGCCTTCCCACTACCTCAGAATTCACGTCTAAGATAGCAGGCACTGACCACGCTATTAATAAGAATTGATAATGCCATGTTCAAACTATAGAAATAAAAGAAAGGCATCTTCTAAGACCCGGAACTTGCAGCACGGATCAAGCTCCTACTCTTGTGCACTACAAAATCTTGTAGCAATAGGAAAGGAGGGGGAATTCTAATTGAATGTATCAAGCTTAGTTTACTCTTTCTTGCTTTTCAGTCTTTAATCGGACGAGAGTGGGCTCTACTTGGAAAGCTTCCCTATGGGGAAAGTCCGGTAGGTTGGGCACATTCAAGCTAGTAGTAACTAGGCATTAGGCTTTTCGCTTTCGAGCTTGTATACTCATAGTCTAGCAAGGTCTTCTATGACTGATAAAGGTAAAGACTAAGCTAAACTAAGCTCACGCTGCCCTCTTTCTTTGAATCCGATTCATTTTGATATCTCACTGAAACTATAAATAGTTAGGTAAAGCAGAACAAAAAATCCTTTCTTTTGAAAGCAATTTCCAGATCTCCGTCCGCCTGAAAGCAGTCTTCAAACGAAGGTAGTCCTACTTTCTCTTACGACCCGGATCATCATGAAGCTTGAAGCCTAACTAGACTATTTCACTTATCCAAACTTTGGTCAAGCAGGTCGAGAAGGAAATTCTTATGGGATCTTTTCTCAACCTTCTTCTATCTATATCTTCCTCATCTTTGTTGAGAGGATCTAAGGGAAGAGAAAAAGGCCTAATCTTTCCTAGACCGGGATTCAAGACCACCTCCACTTTCGTACCGTGTGAATGATTCTAATAAGCAAAGAAAGTTAACGACTTCTAAGGAGAAAAAGGGAAAGAAAATAAGGAAAGTAGGTTTAAGGCAGTCATCAGGAAAGGCGGGATAAAATTCATCTCCGACTTTGACTTTCGACTTCCTCTTTATCTTCGAGATTCTTTCTTTCTCACTCTGCGTCCCTTAACTTGAGACTTTTTCTTCTCCAGTCGCTAACTCATTGAGACCTCTTGACCTACTACTTAGTTAGGTTTTGGGGATGCCCCCCGATATTCTTAATCAAATCCAAAGACGACAGCACCGACGCAGAAGGTTGAAGCTTGCTCTATAATAACCTCGGTGCTTTTGAAGAAAGAACTCTTTCTTATATTAATCTAAGAATTCTTGAATGATGAAATGAATAGTTGATGAATGATGAAGAAGAAGGGCCGGAAGCACTGGAATGAGGGGACCTACTGGGCTAAGCAGCAAGTGGGCTATAGGCGCCACTATCTAGACTATCTAACTAATGAAAAAGCTACTTTTCTTTTTCTCCTTCTTTGGCAGCATCTCCGGACCCTACCTAAAGCGAGCTCTTTCACTAATGCTCTTCTTTCTGCTCCTGCGCCTGCGCCTGCCCCTATTCATTCAGTGGGACAAAGAGAAAAGAATTGAAGCAATTTCTCATTTCTAATTTGATTACCCTACCCCCCCGCTTGATCCTTGAAAGAGCGAGAAAGGGTCTCGCTTCCCCCTACGTGAAGAACTTCTTCGAGACCTCCGAATTTACTACTATCAAGTCGAAGATCGAGGGAATACGCATTCGTATGAACAGGTACAAAGTGAAAGATGAATAGGGAATAGGCATATGGAAGACATTGGTAATTAGAGGGAATTGCTAAGATTCTCGCTTTTCATCCTTGTAAAGGTACCGCTTGCCGCTACCTATACTTCTACCTCCGGCTCCTATAGCAAAGGTTCGAAGCCCGACCCAGGCCTTAGACGAAAAAGCGGACAAAGACAGGATAAGGCTAGAACAAGAATATAAGAGGGGGGATCCCATTAAAGACTAGAGGGAGACACTGATACGAATAGTTCATGCCAAAGCATTCCCGGGCCTCAGTAAATGAAGAACTTTCAAGCTCAAAGGCTTAAGCGATAGTAGAAAAGAAGGTGGATTTCCATCCAAACTAAGGAGGAGGAGCCGCGGCCTTATGTAAGTCTAAGATAAGGCGGCTACCTCGGAGACAGCAATCCTTCAGTAAGAGAAAGACAGTGATCAGTTAGCTGGGCCCTGAACCTTGGGGGAGACGAGGTGCCTATTTAGTCAAGCGCGCGAACTCACCGCGACTCGCATACGGGAGATTAGACCACTCCCGGAACACTATGTGGACTCAAACTATTAATCGTGTCCCATATCTTATCTTCCCCGGGAATATACTGTAGATTAACATTGTCTTGCTCACCCAGGGATCAATACTTGTTTGCCTGCCAAAGAAATAGGAAGAAGTAGTAGGTCAACTTCTCGAGCTAGGCTTCTCAGTGCCACCAATGAATGAACTCGACTTTATTATACCTCCGATGTCCCGTCTCCTTCGATAAGGAAGTCAGTCCAATCCGGATCCGTCTTTTCTTGCAAGAGCCGATTTGTTCACAGACGATTCTTTTCTTAAACTTACTTAGATTCGAGCTATGCCCCGAGTGAGGTATAAAGGTTGAAAAGCTTTAAGATAAGAAGTCCATTAACTTCCCGCTACTGTTCTTCTTCGAAAACAATGGAAAGCCCATATTCTGGTTATTTCGGAGGTCCCTAAGGTGACACGAACTTGCTTTAGTCTTCTATTCCTCCTTTCCCCTTTCCCTCTTATATTTACTTTTACCACTGTTCTAGGCCTCTTTAGTCTGTCCTTTCTTTTGGATATTTCAGTATGAATCGAGAATTTGATAGAGAATCTAATCTCTTTTAGAGTAGGGTAATTGAAGTGACCGAAGGAAGATAACTAAAGTAAAGGGCTTGAGTATTGAGAAGAGAATGCCTCAGTAATTGATTATTTTCCGGGAAAACTATAGCTTCGAAGGTTGGATTTTTGCTTTGGGCGTGGGGAAATAGGCCTAAATGGTCAAAGGATGCTCGAGGAAGTCAAGAAAGAGGGGAGTTGGTTGAAAAAGATAGACAGTAAGGATTGCCTATGCCTAAAAAAAAAGCTTCGGCCTCGTCATCGAAAGCGGCTTCCAATTGCTCGGAAATTCTAAGCTATATGGGCGGCTTGGATGGTGAACAAAAAGAATTGATCAAGAAGTTGGTAAACTTTCGCATGAAAGAAGGGAAAAAAACACGAGTTCGTGCTATTCTTTATCAAACTTTTCATCGACTTGCTCAAACTGACCACGATATAATGAAACTTATAGTTGATGCTATAGAGAATATAAAGCCCATATGCGAAGTGAGAAAAGTCAGAAGAGCACGTACTATTTATGATGTTCCTGGGATTTTAGGCAGGAATCGTCAACAAACCTTAGCTATTCGTTGGATCCTGGAAGGAGCTTTCAAACGACGTATAAGCTACAGGATAAGCTTAGAGAAATGTTTATTTGATGAGATAGTCGATGCTTACCGAAAGAGGGGAATTGCACGTAAGAAGAGGGATAGTCTTCAAGAACTGGCTTCCAACAAAAGAAGTTTCGCCCGTTTCAGATGGTGGTAAAGTGAGAAGACATAAAGAGTTCTTCCTCATTCAATCAGATTATTCAGTAAGATATCCTTACTTCTTTTTCTTTGAATCTTCTTAGAGATTTGAAATGACTAAGACTACGGACTTCATTGATTGATTTGGAAGAATCCATACCTTCTATATTGCAAAAAAGAACCTTCTATAACTTCTCTTTTGCCTCAGGGCGAATGAGAAAGAAAGAAAAGAGAAAAATAGGCCCGCAGACGTAGAAAGTGAAGCTTTCGAACTGCGAAAACAAAGCCACTCTATTGATGGTTCAATCGGCTTTCTTCGCGCCGTGCCAGTTCGATTCTGGCGAGTTGCATCTCTCTCTTCCTCCTCCTAGGGGATCTTATGAAGGACAAAGTCTGTGATGGTTCCTAATACCTAATATAGGTATAACTTCCTTTTCTCTTTACTGTGGCCTCTGAAAGCCCTTTCTTTACCAGCTGGAAGTTTTACATCCCTTAATATTACTTATTTATCGAGCTCCTTCTCTCTTCTGCTTACAGTCGAGATCTTCAAACCTCGGTTTAAGGGTGAAGAGCTTTTGTCTGCTCTTATTCAATTAGAAAGGAGTGCATTTTTTTCTTTTAGTCGAAGTGAACTAAGTTCAGTGATCCAATGGCCTGAATCGGGCAGAAGAAAGTCTAATTCGACGGATTGGATCTAAACTTTATCGAAAGCTTGCCGGCAAGATCTGGTTTTCTCTTTTGATCCGCTAAACACGAGGAAATCCATCTATTCAGAGTCTATGGAAGCTCAATCCGCTAATCATAGCACCTAAGACTAGAGCGCGAGAGGGCGGAGTTGGAAGCATTGACATTGAAAAATAAGAGAGAAGAAAAACCTAACTAGATTTGAGCTACCTCAGATAGGGACAAAGGGAAGGATAGCTGCAAAGTCTTCCATCGCTATAAGAAGAATAGGCGGGGTTCTCTGAGATAAAATATTTCGTATAAATGGTTCTAATCTTGACATTATCGATATGCTTTTGATGCGCACCACGGTTGATAGTTTTTCTTTTTGATTGAGAAGGATTCAATGGAAAGATCTTATGTGAAATCTTCACCTTCTCAGGTAGATAAAAATGACATAGAGAAGAAAGATGAGCTTAGTGAATGAAAAAGTGCAAATATCTTAGATTAAGAAGAATAACGGTCTCTTTTAGAGAGAATAAAAATAGGTAAGAAATTTGATCTCTAAACTCGGTTAGAATAGAAAGAGAGAAGCTATGACCTTGAGGCTATACCCGTGATGCCTAAGATTAAAGATTGGAAGAAATAGAATAGACTTAGAATTCATATGACGATTTGACTTGTCCTCTCGCTGATGATGTCTTTCCTTCTCTCCTTCGGAAGAGAAGATTGAGGATATACCTATCCCAACCTCCAACTCGGAAAACAAAGACAGAGGGATGGAAAAGTCCACCTCCTTCTTCGACCAGACTGTAGCCTTGTCGGGGAAGAAAAGAACTCTTCTCTAAACTCAAATAGAAAAGCAGCCTCCCTCAACTATACTCCACCTTCGCAGTGAAAGCCTGTATTCTCACGAATGAAGATATTAATCAACTGTGAACAAGAATATTGAATCTCAACAGAAAAATGCCCATTCTCCCCCACAAAAGCCAATAGTCGATATGAGTCCTTCGGCCAATTCTGATTTGAGGAATGAGAGCTTTTTCCAAGTGCAACTCAATACATAGCCTAGCATAGCGTCTACGGGTAGTGGTGACTGTCTTCTTGTCAACCTTCAAAGTCAATCTTCTTTCCCATTCCCCTTCCTTATTCAAAATAGAGTGAGGAACTGGGAGTCAATACTCTGCAACTCCGGGAATCGCCGCCCTTGGTTGAGGTCATTCTCTCCTGTGATGGCCTAAATTCTGCCTACCTTTTCGCAAGGTAATGTCCAGCGGACCCTCCTGCAGGACAAAGTGCTAATCTCTTTTCTTATTGCATTTTGCAAGGAAGAAAGAATGTCCTAAATCCATTAGTGTAAAGCGAGCATCAGGAATGCCCTTTTCACTCGGTTGTACAGCACCATGAAACTCACGGAATGCCCTAATACCTGAAGGATCAAAGTTTTCCTACAGGGGGCTTCCTTAGCTGCCCTTTCTCCTCAATGGATATGGAAAGATGAGGCCAGCTTGAATCAGAGACTCCCCTTCCTCATCAGGCATAGGATTGGTAAGGTCATCCTCATCTCTTTCCTCCTCTGAAAAAGAATCAGAGTCAATATATTGCTCCTGATCAGGTGAGGTCTGGGATGGGATGCAGGTCCTTGCTTAGACTTTCCTACTAGCTTGTCTTTCTAGGAAATTCAGGTTGTAGAGAAAGCTCCCTTCTTGGTGAAGTATTTGCTAGATTATTTGCTAGGGTGGGCAGTCTTTCAGGAGATGAAGTTGGCTTTCAGTTGATGAAAGAGTACAATGGCACTCTTTGTACACCCTATAGAATACAGACTTTTCTGTCTTCATAGACCTAAAGGGAAAGAAATCTTTCCTAAAGGCTGAGACATAGTTCCTTTGTACTCTCGATTGAGCTAATAGTGCCTCCCTTCCTTCTTCCCTTCAAAATTGGAGCGAATAGACTTACAGGAGCAGTCTCTTATAAAAATCTACAAAATGCCTTGTGACACTATCATAATCAGTGAGTAAAGTTAAGCCAAGAGGGGCAGCAGCTGCCTGTGAAGCTCAAAAATCGAGGAGAGCTCAGTGGGGAGGGAACTCAATACAATAGGCTGCCCTCTTTGCCTCTCGATGTCTATGAAATTGCTAATTGCTATGGGGAGGGAGTAGCCCAGCGGCTTATAAGTTTGCTAAGGAGATAGAATAAGGAGAGGATATAAAAGAAGGTCGCTCTAATTAAGAAGCCCTTGATCGGAAAAATCATTGACTTTCTGGGCTATTTATATTGTCTCAGTCGCTTCAGTGACAGTCTTTATAGTAGAATAGAGGAGACAATACAGTAAGAAGGATGGAATATTGATGGTGATAGAAGAGAATGATTTAGGCATTCCTCCCAGATCTTAGCCTCTTTATAAGAGTGAGTTGGTACCGGTCTCTTGAATCTATGATTTTGAGTACCCGCCCTTCTATCCATAATATACGCACATTCTGGATGGGAGATAGCCTATGCTCACGAAGAAGTTAAGACAAGAAGGCATATAAGCTTTCTTTACACTATTCTTGAAGAATAAAAGGATAAGAAAGAAAGAAAAGAAATGATCTTATCAGTTCCTTTAAAGAGGTTGACCCTTTTATGAACTGTGTCCACTACTGCATACCACTGGAATCCCGGGGAAAAGAGTCGCTGCCCTAGGAAAATCTTTAGCGTAATTGAAAGAATTCTATCAACCCTATTTTTTATGGGGAGCATCCCTACTACGAATCCTTCTCTTCTTCCTTGACACCGCCAGCGCATCTATCAACCTAAGAACTTCTACTAGTCCTCAATTTCTAGTTTGACCACGTCAAGGGGAAAAGGTTCCATGGTGATTAAAGCTGTCGGGACCATGACTGAAGCTCGCAGCGCTAAACCAAGTCTATCCCGACCTGCGGAGACAAGCCGGCACTAATATAATAGTATCTACTCTGCTTAGCAATTTCACAATTATAGGCCTAATGCATCTTATTTGTAGCCATGCCGAAGGAAAGAGATATAAATCTTTCCTCTTTTCCTACTGCAATTCCTTCCCCGGCCTTTCTAGGAGAAAAGCAGCCCTATGGCCCGAGCCTTTTATGACTAGTTAGGACTGCCTTGCTATTGTGCCATTCAAGCTCTTTCTCGTCCTATTTCAATTGTGACTCTCTTCGCGCGGATAGAGCTTAAGGCTTCTACTTGTATATATACGAGGAAGTCCGGGTGAGGATAGTCAACTCAAGTCAATCCAAGCACTGCCTCGCCCCACCCTATCTCTCATCGAAAGCCTAGCAATCGCTTCAGTGAGTAGAAACTCCCAATGAGAGTCTCTCCTACCAGAGCGAAGAAAAGGGTGCTGCAATAACTGAGACCATGAGGTAGTTAGGTTAGAAAGGTTGGAAGCCTACCCAAGCCCTATATATGACAGTAGCTCTGCAACTCAAGCTTCTACAGAAGAGCTCTTGTGAGCCAAAGAAATTCGACTATATTGGTCAATTACCTCTTTACCACCTGAGGCAAGCATCGGATCTTGAACGAAGCTCAACAGACCAGAGTCTTATTTTATAGAGTCTCAAAAAAGGAGAAAAGTGTATCCATAGGAAAGAAATAAGATTTCTATTAGTGACCTTGGGATTCTTTCTAAACAGGCCTTCAGACATTCTAAATATATACAGAGAGCTCCCTGATAAGGAACTAAGGCCATAACTGACTTATTAGGAAGACTAAGCGTTCCACCCCAGTAAGAAAAGGCGCGGGAAAACGAGAACGACACGGCCCGACGCGGCGGACGAGCAGGGGCAAGTAAAGAGCAGTTAAAAAGAGATTGGATTGAAGGATGGGAGGGGAAAAGCGACCACTGCTTCCTGGGCAAGGCCTACTTGTGGCATCCATTTAAAGCAATGGTCTTGCTCTAGATCAGAAAGAAGCTATCTTATGCTATTCTTTACCAGGGATGATCCCCGCCGAGGCTTAGGAGAAAGGCGCAGGTCTACTTCAATAGTCCCTTGAATATCATAGCTAGAAAGAGCAAAAGAAAAGGAAAGCCAGAGCTAGTATAAGAAAAAAGCTCCCGTCCCGGGCTTAAGCCATTCCTTTACTAAACTCAAGAATTCTCGCCATCTCAGAGCAGAGGGCAAGTCTTAGGCCACGGGCACAGCTTTACTACTTCCAATCTCCTAACTAAGGTCCAATCTCCTAATTAAGGGCCTTAAGACCAAGATCCCTTCTTCCTTTACTATAAATCCGCTATCCACTCTTGGCTAGACATTTCGACCTTGAATTGCAGAGAAGACTTCATAGACGAACTCTGCATTTGTCCATAAATCCAATTCTTTCTAAGAGCAGTCTTTTTCCTTCAAAGGTTAGCCCTTCCTCAAGAGTAAAGAAATGCCTATTCTGAGCCCGATTCTTATTTAGGAGATGGCATCTTTGTCCGCCCAGCCCTAAATTATCTAACTACGTTCAACTTCGACTCTTAAGCCTCTGTCTGCCCCAGGAAGTTGAGATTGGTCGATCGAGGTGAGAATAGATAGATCCCTTACAGAATAAGAGAATTCATCCTTGTCCGACTAAGAGGAGATCTCACTTGAGTCAAGAAAGAAGACGGGCGCTCTTTGAGTAGAAGGTAGGGGGGAGAAAATCCTCCTCTGCGAAAAAGAATAACGTGGAAAAGAATAACCCGGTTGAAGCTGTCGGGACTAGTCGGGATAGCTCAGTTGGCAGAGCAGAGGACTGAAAATCCTCGTGTCGCCAGTTCAAATCTGGTTCCTGACAGACCGTGAATTTTGTAAAGGTTCCTTGTAATCCTTGAGGCTAAGATTACGAGGGGCTTTTTACCCTGGGACGGAAGGGATCGAACCTTCGACTACCAGGACCAAAAGCCCTTCCCTTCGCACTTGGCTACGCCCCATTTTCCTTTTATTCGACACTAAGAAAGTATAGTTATATCTGAAAGATGATCTTACGAACGCTCGCAGAAGGGATCTCTCCTTTCTCTTTCTCTGTCTCCTCTGAAATGCTTTCTATGCTTCCGACATACTCATTCCGGATCTTCATTCATAGGGAGACTCTTTGCTGTGCACTCAAGGGCTAGGGGAATGCTAGAACTATAAGAAGAAAGCGATGCATATACATCTTCGAAGTCATTCTTGAAGGCAGAAAAGAGGATCTCATCCATAAGAAAGAAGAGAAATCCGGTCAGAAGATCAAATAAGTGAAGGAAGGCGCCTATATCGACCGGAAGTATTCATTAGTCAAAATGGAAAGAAAAATAAGGGCTTGCAAATCGGGTTCCCAAGACTGGTCCAATGCTATTACTCTTTCCATCAACCAGGAAAGGCCAGCCAAAGAGATTGGAAAAGTCCTTAGCTCATACCTTAGGGCCTACTGAGCCTCTAATCAATCAAGGTAGGATTTCTCTAGCACGGGTCTATCGGGAGTCAGTCATTCTATAGGAGCAGCACTCTGGATTCTATCTCATCTCTTTTCGATCTTCATAAGACCAACTCATCTATAAAGATCCTTTCCATCCGTAACTAAGGTTGACAGAAGACAAAGTCAATGCATCACTCTCAGAATAAGCTCACTCTTTGGCAACGGACCCCACCTATTTCAGGCTCAATCAACGTAGTAGCTCCTCGACCCTTCCATAAGATCTTTCTTAGATTCATTTAGGCTGCTATGAGATGCGGAAACTTAATCAGAAGTACAGCCCTGAAGGGAAGGAGCTATGAGTCTTAGGCCCCCTAGAAGTGGATATCTCATCCTTGAGAAAACAGGAGGACTCTCTTTTTAATGCAAATCCTACGGGGAGAAGAAGAGAAATCCTAGCTATACGCTTAACACATGTAAGTCTAACCTTCTTTGATTGGACGAAGAGATCTACTTTGAAGAAGGTGAAAAGGCTTAGAGATATATGTAGGGAAAAGCCATAGCCAAGTAGGTAACAAAAAGAGAATTGAAACTTCTAGACTTTTCCTGGAATAGAGAAAAGCATCCTCAGAAACCTTCATAGCAGCATTTTCTAGAAAGCTCTATTTATTCCATCCTCATCTTTCTGATTCCAGCACTCGATATCTATCTTGTCTTTGGTAGTTTTTCCCTAGTCGCTGTTTTTAGTTCCCAAAGAAGGACTGAAGGCCAGAAAGCATTGAGATCAGGACGCATTGAGAAAGTCATACTTTCACTGCTATCTTCGCTAGAAAATGGAGTTCCAAACAAAGGGACAATATAGACCGATTCATCTTAGTAGCCAACTAAATTACCTACGCTCTTTCTGGTACGGGAAAGAGTCAACTAAGAGTTCATGCCTTTGTGCACGCATACCATTACTGGAGGGAGAGTGATCTTGCCCTTAATAAATTTCTGGAAACAATAAAGGGAGTAGCAGTGAGTGCTTCATTCCGCCAAAGTCTTGGGAGGGGCTTTCACCAATATCCTATTCGCAAGATTACCGAGGAAAAAAACCGCCGCAAAGGCTTACTAAAAGAAAACCTAGACCAAAGGCTGACAGTTCTTCTTAAAGCGAGGATAGCAAGAAATGAATCATGAGAAAGAAAGAGATCGTTAGCCATGCCTCTTAGATGCTCATCTTCATTTAAGTCATTTTGAAAGCTTTATGAAAATAACAAGAGGGTCATATTCCTTATATAGAGAGAGAACGAACCTATCTACAACTCAAATCAAAACCCTGCATTTTGATGCCTATAACTGTCTTTGAAAGAGCCTTTTCTTTCTTCCCAGCTCATCCCCTATTCTATATCTATCATCCCTAGGCATTATACTATTCTTCGGACGAGATCTGTCTCTATCTACGACATTTCTTCTTGGTGATTCCATATTTTACCAAGGAAAGATAGACCAAAAAGAGTGCAAGGCATCAGATCCAGACCGATCAATAGACTTCAGGAATAGCCTTTCCGACACTTACTGACTTTCTTCTAGGAGAATAGAAGTCTTTTTCGTACGGTCAAGAGATAGAAATTTCCCTAATCAGTGCACTCGATCAACCAGATCCCAGTTCATAAGCAAGACCTCTTTCTTCAACTTCATAGTGAGGAAGAAAGACAGGTACTTCTTTTTCCCGGTAGTCCTATGTACCTCTTTCTGTCATCAGTTCAAAAAGAAGCTATTGCTTCATCTGTTCCGCATTCAAGAAGTAAGACTATGCCCGCTTCTTATTTAAGGATTGTTGGGAATTTCCCTAAGTCAGTAAATAGAGAGTCAATAAAGAAATTCCAAATATCACACTGCTTTGTCCCAAAGTCACGATTCAGTTTTAGAAATAGGGGCAGACGATGATCGAGATCCACCTCCCATGAGTCATAAAGAGCTAACTCGAGTGCACGTGTAACATCTTTAGGATCCGCAAGAATGAGACCCTTATTTACTAAAATATCCCGGGCTTTTGCTATCATGGCCTCTTCTTCTTTTTCGCAGGCACTCATGATACCTTCCACAGAGTCATATATACGGGAATGCTCTTTTGCCTTAGCCTCCTCCTCAATCCTTTCCAGGTTGTCCCAGAGGTTATCTTGATCGATGCCGTCTTCGATTGGTGCTTCCGCGCCTGTATTCGCAGCTACAATCGCGAAATTTCCCACAGGATCCGGGACTTTTGGTGGAAGTGCACTAGAGCCGCCTTCAGAGGCAGTTAAAAATGGTTCGACCGCTCGACTGAGATCGTCCATCAGTAAGTAGCCCATATTAAAGACCGCTTTCGAAATTAACAGGACTAAAAGGAACTTAGTTATCAAAAAGAGAAGTTCTTTTTTCTTCAATTTCCAATCAGCCTCTGTCTCTTCCTTACTATTAATCGGATCAGAACCAGGAATAGAGGAAATATCTTCTTGATCATCTTTCTCTCCCGCTCGATCCACTTTGACATCACCATCAGTCTCACGCCGGGCTGCGTCTAGAGGGGCTTTCTCACTATCTTATTATGATTCTGAGCGAGCTGCGTCTTATTCTTATTCTTATGATTCTGTGAACTTCGAAGAATACTTGGTTGGAGCAAATGAGATAGCTCAATCCTGCCCACAAATTAAGAAATCGTATAACGGCAGAGTAGTAGAATGCGCAGCTCACTTGTGCACAAGGCTAGCCCTAAAGCCAAGGTCCTAGTCGACATCTTTCATTCAAAAAGTACCACAACTCATACACTGAGAAAATATAGGAAGTCATTCTCCAGTCATAGCGACCAAGTTCAACAGAGAAAATGGCTACTCGCCCACCGGGGAAAGATAGATAGAAGGTGGATTTCCTCTTCATCCATCTTGAGAAAAGTTCATCTCCATTACCCAGAAAACAAAGAAAGAACGATGATGTCCATTCATAGTGCCTCGTCTTGTCTTACTTACGAGAGGAAAGGGTCATATATGCTGAATACCTTTCTCTAGATAGAGTATAGGATTCGCATCTTCTTTTGTTTTTTCTCCAGGCCATGATTAGACTCTCGATTCCGCATCCCCGCTGTGGGTAAAGGCCTATAAATTTATAGGTCTTCAGAAAGTTTTGAAGAATAGAATGCAAATATACCAGAAAGCTGCCATGTGGCACAAATTTCACGTCAGAATTGGCGCAATTGATTCGAGAAGATCGGGCTCAGTAGTAGTCAAAGTAAAGGAGACCCACGAAGGAAGTAAAGTCTTCTTCCGCTATCACCTAGATTGCGAGCAAGACGAGGTCCCATATCCTCTATATCCCTCTTTGCGCCAGAAAAATCTTCTTTTTTTTGCTCGGACCGAAAGATCACATTCAGATGCTTGCTTGCAACTTGAATTCAATAAGGCTTTGCCATGGGAAGAGAGAGGGAGATAGAGAGCTAAGGATAAGATCTACATCTATTCTTTCGGGCTCTCTACCTCTTCCTTCCGACGGAGGGGATAATTGATGTATTCCTGAGATCACAACTCATAGCAGACAAGGTGGTCAATGAATAAGGTAAGTCAGATGGGATTGGCGGGCTGCTACTATACTATTTGACCCCAAAAGGGTATAGAACTGAGAAGAATGACTGAACCTAGGCCTATTCTTCTATTGATCATCGAATCCTTCGTTCACCTACCTCGAGGATGGGTTTCAGTATTTCGGGTGCACACGCGGATCTATACTTCCACTTATTCACATCTCCAACATGCTTTCCAAAGACACAAGAATAGGAACATGAAACTTCACCATAGAAAAAGCCCGGTTCGAACAAGCCCTATCATAAGGGGGAAATGAGACGTCAGAGACCCGACAAATATATGACACATCATTTAAGGCAATATATAGACAGTATCCGAAAGAATACCGAGAAAAGAGATTTTCCAGCGAAGGAGATTTCCGAATATTATGAGGGGAGGGAGACCTTGAATTCTATTTACCAACAGAAGAGAGCTTTTCCAGAAAAAGGAAAGATGCTTATTTTCAGGATTAGCATGATAGTAAGAAGAAAAAGAAATCCGTCTAAGCTACTTTCTTCATTTTTATCCCAGATTGCTTAGGCTCCAAAATCAGAATCAATGCGAAATTCTGAGAAGAAATGCAAAATCTTAGCATACCTATTTCATGCCCCTCGCATTCCATATAATAGAGCAGGCCATTCAAAATCAGAAGAAAGAGATTGAGATAGAAAACAAAGCTGCCCGACTAAGAACCTCTTTCTAAGTTGAGACGTTGGCGGAGGATTTTGCAGCAGACTTAGCCTATTTGTCAAGACATTTCCTAAAAAAAGAAAGAAAAAAGTCTGATCTGAAGATGCAGCTGTGAAAGGAAATTGATGTGCTAAGTTTCGCCGGCATATGAGATACCATTCGATCTGACTCTCTCCCTCAGAAGGGAGGCTTGCTACCAGAAATAGAAATAAGGTCGCTTTCAACGGATCAATAGGAAGGGAAAGAGAGTTGGTAGATCGGTAGCGTAATAGCGCTGTAGTTCAAGTGAAATGGATTCAAGTACGACGTCTTAAGCATATAGTTAGGCTCACTTCTAAATTGGTTAGACCTGCTTAAAATACGAGGTTTTGGCATGGGAATGGGAAATAGGTGAATGATTGCCTTGTCTAAGGCTGACCATACCTAGTGCTTTGCTTACTTAGTCGTTCTTTGCTTTGGAAAGCGAGAAAGATGATATTGGTGGTTAGGACTCCTTATAAAGAACAAAAGAAGGGGCACTGAATGAAGACAGACGAAGACTGCTAGCTCGCCTTCTGATTTGAAACTTTACTGGTGAAAGAAAGTAGCTATCTGGTAGTCTCACTACGTACTAGTCCCTCTTTCCTATTCCTGGAAAGGGGTACGCCTTAGTTTTAGTTAATTATGCTCGCGTAGCAGATCGCCTTCCTTAGGCTTAGGTTGAGTTAAAAGCTAGTAGCAAAGATATTAGGAAAAATCCAATTCTTCTTGTAAATGAAAGAGTGAGCGCGAACAAGCAAGAGCAGCCGAAGGAAGAGATAACATTCAATCCGATCTCCCTTTCCCAAAGATTAATTGCCTCTTGACGGACGTCGCGAGACATTATAGCGCTTACTTATGTTGATGGGCTGTATTCTCCATTACTGGAAAAAACTTATTGATAGGCCTTACGACTAGCATTTGTGCCAGAAGGAAGGCACACAGGGATCATTAAAGTGGATCAGACTAACGGAAAGAAGCGCTGCTGCCGATAGGATCGAGGAGCTAACGATCAGACTTTGTGGTACAAGCCGAGTAATAAGACACCTAGTAATTTACCTTAGATAGACGTTCTTTATGTCATTGTGGAGTAGAGGCGAGTTCGGGCAGCTCCTTTTGGCATTCTTAAAAGGAAGAGAAAGGGCAGGTATATAATATAGTAGAAAGTAATATGCTCCACTTTCCTGTAACTGAGGGTAAGAAGTTCTCCAACCAAGCCTCCAACCTGAGATGTAGCCTATGCTGTTGTAGCCTTCGTCGGAGCTTCACGAGGCAAACCCATGGTCCCATGCTCTATGAATCGAAGCCATGACTACCTTACAGCTTTATACACCTATACCTGCTATAACCCGAAAGTCAGGCGGGGTGGAAGCCGATAATCCCGGATTAAAGCGCCTATTTTCATGCGGATTCTTCTCATGTCTTTGACCGATGGGATGGTACAACCGCCTCAAAGAAGTGATCAAATGTTCTGTTAGTAGGGAATCCAATGAGGTCTTTCTAAGGTATAGAACTGCTAATGACAGAAGGGAAATGGGTCTATTTTAGGTCTTGGTTTATAGGTAAGAGCATGTACAAGCTCGGATAAGAGAATTCGTTGGAACGGCTCGTAGTGATAGGAAGGACCTTAGTCTTTTTCTATCTCAGTCTGCTCTTGTCTGATATGTCTGGAGGAATCAATTCCATTTACATCTTCCATCTTTCGCCCTCACTCAATCCCTTTCGCCCTTCCCTGACCCACCTAGCTTTGATTCTTTTCGTAACTGGCATTCTTATATTGAATTCTTTCCCGGTGCCTGTTTATTATAGGGGAAATTTACGATTCTTCCTCCTCCTAGTTTTCGATCTGATTAGCTACCTAGCTCAGATTCAAATAGTGATTAGGAATAGAGCTTTTCTGATCTTTCAAACGGGTTCCTACCTAGCTAGCTCTTCTTTTTTGAGTGAGTAAAGGCGTCTGGTGAGCAAGAATCGGTATTCAAGGTGCATTCTGGGTCTGATTCTAGTCTTTTCTTACTATAGCCCCCTCGGCCCATCGCTACAGCCTTAATAGTCTAATTAGATAGAAGAGGGACGTCGCTTCCTTAGCAAAATAGCTCCCCTATTACATTCGAGTGAAAGACCGAAGCCCGAATATCTTATCTATCAAGCCTACCCATAAAATGGTCAACATTTCCTTTCGTTCCAGATCTTGGAGGACTTCTACAATCGAATAGGAAGACTGGCTCTGATAGGTATGCGAAGGATCCGCCCAATTCTTGTACTCGTTTGCATGAGCAAAAGGAAAGAAGGATCTCGGTAAGAAAAAGCTTTTTCCAGGAAGAGTGATCGGAATGCCTTCACCGGAACTGAACTTACTTTCACTGATCCTCCCAGTGAGATCTTCTTAGCAGAGCTGTGAGAAGATGATTTGCCCGGCACGATAAAATCAACTTGAATGGCCTTTTCTTCCCTCACTTCTTACGCATGGAATCTCTTGAGCAAGAAAAAGATTCTCACGGATTCATCTATCTTTCGGGTAAAGGCTAAATATGACTTCTTTCAACGATTTCTCAAATCAGAGAATATTTCATTTCAGTCCTTCTCTTTCAAGAAGCGTTTAGTCTTCGGAAAATAGGCGCTTTAAGCTCTCTGGATGTCATACAATTTCTACTATTCCCATGATCAGCAATCCGCATCATCAGTAGAGAAGCATCATCGGCGAGCATTCTTCTTTTCATTGTCGAGATATGCCACCTTTTTCGGGTAGTTATGGCTATCAATCGAGTTTGAGAACGGTCTTACCGATTTAGTAAAAGTAAAAGTAATAGGGTGGTGAACTAAATAAGGCTCTGTATCCACGCCCAATGCGAGAAGGAATGGGGAAGTACATGGGAATGGTGCTCCTGGGCTTTTACAAGGGCAGATCAAATCAATTTCACGACCGGAATCCTCTGTCTAAAGCTGTATCAGTCCTTCTCTTTCTCTCAATTCATGAAGGGACTTTCCCTTGAACAATAGGAAGAAGGCGATGGATCAGAGAAGATCTTTCTTTAGAGCTTACCCTGCGAACTCAAAGAGTCAAGGACGGATCGGATAAATATTGTTTTAAGAAAGGCGAGGTAAGAATAAAGCGAATAGAATTCATACTTTAGTCCCACTCCGAAGCAGAATCCGCTCATTTGTTCTCCTTTCTTTGATAGGAGCTCTTGTCCTTCTATTCAAAAAGCGGGCTCTTTCACAGGGGGTCCTCCTACGGACTGGACCCTCAGGCACGGCTGCTTTCGTAGATGGAGTACATGGGCTGACTCATCAAGGGGCTCCAGGACAAGGTTTCTTTCTTCCTTCTTCTGGACCTATGACTCTATAAAACATTGTGATGCAGATTGGGGAGAATGTCCTATGAGCAGGCGCTCAACAACTGCTCATTTCATCACCCTTGGGGGGCACCGAGATCTTGCCGAGCGAAGAAAGAAAGTCTTCTTGCTCGATCTTCAGTTGAGGCGGAGTACCGAGCCATGGCGTCTACCAGGAGTGAGATCCTTTGGCTGCGGTGCTTACTGTGTGATCCGCAAGCTGCACAACGTGACCCGACTCCTTTATACCGTAACAATCAGGCTGCGTTACACATGACCGCCAACCCTTTAACAAAGCACATCGAGATGAATTGTCACTTCGTTCACGATAAAGTCCTCTCCCATGACATAGAACCTCTTAAGATCGGTGGTCAAGGCAACTTAGCGACATTTTCACTAAGGCTCTTGGTACCGGTCGTTTCTATTTTCTGCCAAAATGGCCATCCGGCTTGCATCACAGGAAAAGAAGAAGCCTTAATCCTAAGTCGAAGCACAGAAGGGATTGGCCTTCCTCGGTCTAAAAGTAGAAGAGAAAGACGATACCTATTAAATGGGATATTTACTTTTCTTTTTACAGAGTCTTGGCCTTTCGAATTGCTATCCAGAGCTCGCCGGAAAGCTTTGAGCCTATTATAGTCTTTGCCCCTCTCACTTTACCAAGCCCAAGAATTCTTTTAGGATCTACGAGGAGAATCAAAAGGTCTATCCTCTTCTCCCTTTGTTCTAGTCACTCCTTTCTCCCCTTCCTCGCCTTCTCTCCTTTTCTCTTTATGCCGGATAGGGCTAGGCGATGTCTCGAATTCAATAAAATTCTCTGCTTGTTCAGCATTTTCTGAATCAATATACCAAAACTAACATAATGTAATTACATCTGGCAGCCTTTCATTAAATCAACCTTCTTTGCGTCCATTATGCGTCTAAGAGCCTGATCTACCCTATGGAATTGAAGCCATGAAGATGAAATACGCTTACTTTTTAATAGGTTCACTTAAAGCACCTGTCCCAGATGGCATAGAGGCTGTTTTTTAATCAAGAAAATGAGGGCCGTCCTTGCTCAAAGATTGATCAAACTTGTCGACGAGTACCTCTTCTTTTCGACTTCTCTCTTCCCAGGTAAAGGTCTTCATTTTTTCAAGTTCTAAGTCAACCTGTCTGTGATGCCACTTATACAGGCCCTTCTTTCGTCGTGGTGAAAATCCCTAGGTCCTATCGGAACCCTTTCCCAATCTACTATAGTTGTTGGAAGTCCTAAGGGAGAAGTCCTGTGAAGTCAGTCTTTCTCTCGACCACTATCTCATCTTCCTCTTTATCTGCCCCTCTCATACGTGATTTAAATCATTGGATTTTTAACCTATTCAGAAAAGAAATAGCTCGCTACCATGGCCATCCTTCTCCTTAGTCAAGGCAGTCTTCATCTTTGTCTGATTCGAGCTGAGCTTGCTCATTCCCTTTTTGCTTTCTTTCCCTTTCTAAAATGGCGTATAGGCTCCACTTCCGAGACTCTTTTTTCGCGTCTGTACTCCCTTCTATCCTAGTCCCCCTTGGTGGAGATAGAAGAACCTATATTTCTTAGCAGCGTACCACATTAGAAGACCACGGGTCCTACCGATCCTCGAAAGAATGGATTGATGAAAGAGCTTTGACTTGAGAATTCCCCAGTCCTTTAGCTTCCAACTAGCTATGCCCTAAATAAGCCCTAAGCCATAAGTAGTGCTACTAAGGAAAGCTTCAAGGTAGAGTACATAGAAGACTGAGCACTTGTCAAATGACTACCTCTATCCCTATTCACAAGCTAGTCCAATGAGAGAAGAAGTTCCGCATGAAATCAGTCTTACAGTGGTCAATATAAGACAGTGCCAAGAATCAGGCCACTCGTTATGTAAGTTTTTCTCGACTTAGTGTACTGGTATAAGTCTTGACTATTAGACTCGCGGGTAATAGAATGCTTAAGCAGTCCTTTCCTACAACCTGTCCGAATAGGAATGTCTTTCTCTTTTCGCGTATACCACCTTGCTTGTACCTGTACTCTTGATTTGACCTCGGTAAAGAGCTTACCTACCCTTATCCAAGCCAGTCTAGACGATGAGATCTATTAGGCTTTCTTCCTTCGTCTGATTCTGGAAATCACTCCGCATTTCTATTGAAATTACATCCCTTTTCGAGGGGCGAAAGTATTATGTATATTCTAATGTTGGGCTTCCGAAGAGAAGAAAGAGGTTGCGTATCAGAGAGATCTATCTTTTGTTCTTTTTCTATTTGTTCACCAAAGCAAAATCCATCTGAATGACTTGATCGAAGAAAGAGTAGAAAAACCATCTAATTGACTCAGAAATCCTCATCGATCTCTTAATTGCAGCATGCGCTCATGTAAGGATTGGAATTAGAGCATCGCTAAGATGGACGATGGAATGCTTTTGTGAAGGAATCCTAAGAACCAGCTATGGAGAAGGAAACAGACTATGGGACTGCAGTTGCGCCAATGCTTGGCGGGAACCAATAGCAAAAAGACCTTACTTACTTCCCTTTCTTTTTCTTTCTTTTCTTTCTTCCTTTGCCGACTCAATGAAGGAAGGAAGGATGGACTTCTTTCTGGCTAGAGACCATAATAGATCTACTCATGGCTAAGCACTTATTGGGCCTTATTACCTCGAGTCAATCTATCTTACAATACTATCATCTTTGACATGTCTATCTAAGTCATTCTCAAATGCAGAAGATAGGATCCCTTTGTCATTCAAGGGCAAAGCGTCAAAGCTCAGGTATCTAATGCTCTTCTATGTGTTATTAAGCATCTAGTTAGCTAGACTGATTATCCACGAGAACTGTGCATTTCACATAGAGAAGGACCAGAGATTCCATTAGTCATGCCCTTTCTCTTCTTCTATCTGATTTCTCGTTGACGAAGTTGGACCTGAATAGAGTCTATTCTGAGACATCAATCTCACTCTTTCTCTATATTATAGAAGAATTCTCCGTTGAGGAAGTTCATACCAATGAGCACCTGAATAATCTTTCTCAGTTGAGTTATAGTCCGTCTCTTGGCACTCTATGAGCTTCCCGGATTGACTGATTCCGTTCTTTCTTCGATGAGCGACTAAGGGGACTGGTAACCCTATTTATAGGTTATAGGCTTGAACCCTATTTCTTCATCAAAGCTAATCCCTTATTTCATCTCTAGGCATTCTCCTACGAGTTCTCTATCTAAGGCATGTGAGCCTATTTGTTTTTTTCTGGGTAAAGCCCTATCATAAGAAGGAAAATCAACATAAGGTTCTGGGCCGACCACTGCTTCCTGGGCAAGGCCTTCTTGTGGCATCCTGAGTTCGCTCATAAAAACTCTAAGGAAAAAGGGCGGGTTTGTGGCCCCTCGCAGTAAAGTCAAAGGGTATAAGCCTTTATTTCAATTCGTAATGAAGCTTCTTTCCCGAGAAGATATACTTCTATAGCAAAAGGGAGAGGTTTTCAGAGGGTCGAGTCCGTTAGATGGTTTGCTTGAAAGGCTTAGAAATAAGTCAAATAAGACATTAAAGCAATGGTCTTGCTCTAGATCAGAAAGAAGCTCTCTCTTATGCTATTTTAGCCTTAGCTTTCTTCTCGATTCGTTCCACCCCTTCTCTAGAAGGATCTTACAAGAAGAAGTGAAAAAAGAAAGTCTTAGTTCATTATTTCATTCGACTTGGGTAGGCTATGTCATAAGGTAGTCAAATTCTATGATTAATAGGATTCTTCCTTTCTAGACCATAGGAATCTAATCCTGTTCTACGTGAGATAACTAAGTTCGGAATCGGTCCTACTTTATAAGTCTTATTTGATTATCAAGTCTCTGTCTCAATTTTGCAATCTCGAAATATCTTAGAGAAGTCGAGAGTCATCCTATTAGGTTACGTAATTCTATAATAGAAGATGAATAATAGACTTTATGGATCTATGTTTTTCGAAGCCTGTATCTTAGTTCCTAAAAGCAGGTATAAGTGCTCTGAGGAGTTGGTTTCCGTGTTCTAGGAATAGGTCTTCTCGAGTTCAGGGATCGGAGCTACTAAGTAGGATTCTAGTTGAAACGGGAAGAAGAATGGGTAGTTTCGGTGCGTCTTAGTCTTAGACGGAAGGTCTATAGTAGAGTTGTTTTCCCGGGGACTCATTTTTATCTTCTGCCGAAGCAATGGCAGGGATAAGGATGAATGGTCGAATGCCTGGAGGAGAAAGAGTGACAAAAACCGGGGACAATCCCATTTCTACAGTCCCTTTCTCTCACTTTTCACTCGAACTGCTTTAGAAGAAGGAACAAGAAGTCAAATACAAACATTCTAAAATGAAAAAAGGAAAAGAAACCGCAAACCCCAGAATTTACTAATAAAACCCTGATAGAAAGTATTTTACAACCTGGACCCTGATCCTGGAGATACCCAAAGATCACAACAAGCAGCAGTACGGAAGTACTAGAAGGGCGCATAGGCATATTGCCAGCTTTCTTCGAAGAAAGGAAAGGCTGTGTGAATTTCGTATATGATGATACACGAAATCCCGCGCGGTAGACGCGGCACCGACAGCATGGCCAAGCTCTCGGGAAATATCTGACCGTTGTCCTCCTCCCTTAACCTTCCCACAAGATAGCGACAGCGGGTAAAAGACGCCTAGCTGGAGTAAAACAGAGGCAAAAGGACAGAAAACTGTTTAGAAGGAAAGTGATAAGATGATAATAACAACGACGTACTGATATATAGACGCTAAGACCAAGAGCCCGTCAGACAGAGGAGCTACCGTCTGGACATAGGACACGAAGATCCTTGGTTTCATTCAACAGTAAACTATAGCCCGTTTGAACGAAAATGCTTAACACCTCCAAACCTGAGTCCGATCAGGTTCGTCGGAATACGCTCTGGGCTCCCGCCCTTTCGCTCAAACCTTTCCCAAAGTTCGAAGAATCCGAAGACTGGGACAAAGGCCCCCGAATGCAAGTAAATCATTCCCGCTTAGTATTGACTCTATCTTGAGTCATTATCTGTAGTTTGAGTGTCTGATAATTGCATAGAGGAAAGAAGGATTGACAAATCCCGCCTGAATTCCAAACCTGACAGTCTTCCGTGACAGATCTTGAAAAAAAGAATGTATAGTGACCCATCCCCCCAAAATTGTGACTTCTGAGGAAATACCAATTTGAAGCTCTGGACTGCCCAGCCGGCGACAGCCTCGTTAGATGATACTTGTTAAACCGTGTGGTTGACAACAGATGGACAAAGGGTTTGACGAAGACCCGGTGGGTAAGTTTCGTGACTCGATATCATGTCCTTACCGGTCTAACATTTCAGATGACTCACGAAGCATCAAGGTAAGCTCCTCCAATAACCAAATCCGAATGGAGCGAACACGCCCACTGCGTCTGTATGCATTCAGCGAAGTGGAATAACTAGCTAGCATCTCTCTGCGGTGGACTCAGCTATCCGGAGCTTTGACTCTTGTGCCAATAGTTTGACAAAGGGATCCTATCTTCTGCATTTGAGAATGACTTAGATAGACATGGATAGACATGTCGAAGACGAAAGGATAGTCAGAGATATGCGGTTAACGCTAAGGGTCGAAGTTTAGACCGCTCACACTAGTTCTACCTATAAAAGAGAAAAGAAGATTTTCTTAGAGAGAAGGCATTTCTGATTCCAGCCGAGAAGACTAGTCAAAGTAAGGATCCAGAATGTTTTCTATTTCAGGAGCGAGATTCGGTGCGAATGAACAAGTAAGAATTGCCTCAACAAAAATCAATGGAATTGGGCCTAAAAAAGCCATTCAGCTTTGTTCTCAATTAGGTATCAGTGGGACGAGAAAGATCAAAGAATTAACTAAGTATCAGATCGACCAAATGGAAGAAATGATAGGTCAAGATCATATTGTTCATTGGGAATTGAAGAGGAAAGAACGAGCAGACATCGAACGCTTAATTTCTATTTCTTGTTATCGTGGAATTCGTCATAAATGTAGATTACCCTTACGCGGTCAACGAACTCATACTAATGCTAGGACTTGTCGCAAGCAAATTCGAAAATGAAAGAAGTATACCGAATTCTTACTTGTCTGATCAGTCTGACTGATAGCTTCAATAGTTCACTGAAATTTCTTGGGGCGGACGCTTATCTAGTATCGGTATATCCGGCCCACTTTTCACTCCCGTCTCCTCGAATCGCTTCCCACCGAAGACTCAAAAGGCTGCACGGCACGTTTAGTATGGTCTATTCCAATGCCTCCTTCCTTTCCGGGATTCCAGAAGCTTGCTTGCATTCTATAAAGGCTAGCTTTCAAGCCTTCTTGCCTGGATGTGAATGATCGTGAAAAGAAATCCTATTCCCTATATGATTCTCTATGTCAGAGAAAGAAAGTTCTTCCATTCTCTCTCTCTTTTCTTGTCGGATTCCGGGCCGGCCGATCCGTCGATCATTTATGAGGAGTCGGACGAGGAAGCTTCCTATTTGGCGGCTTCGGTCAGGAGGGAAAAAAGATAGATGCTTTCTATCAGTCAAAAGCGAGCCCCCCATGCTCCCACGGTCCGCTTACCGAGAAAGAGTGCCAGAAGGACCCGGGGCCAGACTTTGCTTGGGGTATAGAGCCGTAAGCGCGGTGGGGGTTGAGAGAGGACGTGCTCGTACGGTTCATAGTTGGAAATGAAAAAGTCAGTCATTGATTGTTGGAACTTTCAGTCCTCTATATTCGAAATATGCCTTTCTAGGAGCATTACGATCTGCAGCTCAAATGGTCCCTTATGAAGTCTCTATTGGTCTTATTCTTATTGTGCGCCTTGTGAGCGCGTTTGGCGAGGGCAAGAGCTCGGATCTTCCCCTAACCCAACCCGGGAGCGGACCGGAGGGAACGGCAGCATGGGCAATGTCCGCCTCTCGTCGCAAGGCTCATTTTTAGTTCTTGGTCGTAAGGCTAAAGCTTGATCTGATCAAGGGCCGGGGCACTTGGGTCCTAGTATTATCCAGGTGCGAAGAAGGCCGGAGGTGACTGCAATGAGCAGAAAGAGCACTCAGCGGCCTAAACGACGGGCAAAGACTCGAACGTGAGAGCAAGGGATCAGCCAATGAATGGACGAGGAATATATCTTAGGCAGGCAAGAAGCATGCTTTCAGAGAAGTGAGAAGTTCAGTCAAGTCCCTTTCTTATCTGAACTGCGAGAATAAGTGACTAAGCCCTGCCATATTTGAGAGGGCTCATTCTCAAAAGGTCACACTAAAAGCCTTTCCAGTAGGTTGGGTGACAGATCGGCCATAGGACTAGTCCGGGATAGAAAGCAGGGCAAGAAAAGTGGAGATGCTGCCCCTACCCGGCGGAGGAAAGGGCTGTAGGTGATGGCGCGGGCTGCTTCAATCTAAACCCGGCATTAGTATAGTAGATGAAAGGCTGCAAGGGGGGACCTCTACCTCTTCTTTGAATAGGCTAAAGAATAGGAAAGGGTCCGAGCTGCCTTTATTCAATAGACTACCTTTTTTCCCTTTTGAGTCTTTCTCTCATGTGGAACTAAGATAGAAAAAGAGAGAAGGATAGCAAAAGATGAGAGGGGAAGGCCTAATCGGGCTTTTCTTGGCCATCTAGGGCTCCGCCCACATGCATCATTTGATGAAAGCACTCCAGTCGCCTCCTCTCCTTTGTCAACGAGACTTTCCCGAATGGTCCTCACCAAACTTCCTTGGGCTGGGTCAAGACAGCAATGACTAGTTAGCTCCAGGACCTAGTCGAGGCGGCCGGGGGAGCCAACCTAGACTTTCCTCTGGCTTACCTTGCCTCCTAAATAAGGAAAGCGAAAAGGAAGGAGCCCAAGAAAGCTTTCTCCTTGTCCGGCAATGTTGAAAAGGCCGGGCTCTGAAGACGAAAGTCTGCTTGAAGCCCCTTCTCCCATGCGGAGTAAGAGACTTTACTCCTAAAGCACGTACGAGCCACATGCAGGGAAACTCGCACGTGTGGTTCTGTCCGGGGATCCCGGTATACTGTACTAATATGTGTAGGTCCCTGTAATTTGAGTGAGATTGTCATGGCGCAAAAGCAGATATGGTTTGGTATTCCCTTGTTCCCTGTATTGGTTATGTTCTTTATTTCTCGTCTAGCAGAAACTAATCGAGCTCCCTTTGATCTCCCAGAAGCGGAAGCGGAATCAGTTGCAGGCTATAATGTAGAATATGCGCGGGATGCGATCCTTAATAGTTCACTGTTGGCGGAAGCCAATGTCCCGGGATCACGGGGACTCATTCTGACTGAAAGAAGGGGCGGGTCTTTACCTTCCATCTTCTGGCAAAAAAAGAGAGCGCCTAGCCCAAGCCTTATTGAAAAGGCCCTTGACTATAGAATAGGGAAGGAAAAATGAGAGTTCTAGCTTTACAAAGGGCTTAGATAGGCCCCGAATTCTTATTCTATTAGTCAGATAATAACTTTCGCGCATTTTTCCCCTGGTTGTCAAAAGAAAGAAAGGTCTCGATCAAGGCGAAAGTTGACTTTGATTGCAGTATAGCCTTAGCGCTTGACTAATAAGAGAGAAAGGCGGACCTAAAGTGAGACTCTTTGAGAGGACTAGGTCCTTGCTAGGGCGGGGCACTCTTCATTCGAAACTAATTAATGTCGGGCCTTTCTGCCTTCCACTCAAAAGAGAGTTGGGTAAAGCAAACTCCCTCCTTGGACGAGCACGGGCTTAGTCAAGTAGAACCGGGTTGCGCTGCAGGATGCTCCGATCTAAAAGAAATGGGGTCATGGCCCTACGACTGAATATGCGTTAGAAAGGTCAATCCCTGCCCTACGACAGAAAAGGGGGGCCGAAGAAGATTATTAGCTTCCATAGAAGAATATCGTGGCAACGTAGACCTAAGTGCTCATATTGGATCTTGGGGAACCATCACAAGGCCGGCAACTATTTAGGAGAATGCCCTGTCGGCCAGCAGAGCCTAGAAGAGGATGACTCGCCCAGACAGCTGTCTCCGAAAAGAATAGCCAAAGCAAAGCAGCTGGCTGGTCAATCTCAGAAAGAAGGGCGGCCGGCAAAGCAAGACGACCACGGTCCCGACCTTACCAGCACCGGAGGTCTACTAATCAATGAAGGCCCGAAAGCGACTTTCTCCTTTTCTTATGATGACCTGGTCGAGAGAAAGACATCGGTGTAAAAGATTGAGCCCTTGGGATCTTGGTCCATGATGGCTTTTTGATTAATAGAACTCTCAGAGGAGGAAAACTAACAACTTATCATGACCATCTATTTGAGTCGAGCATTTCGTAGATCTAATTCCAGTCTATTCTTATGTACAGCAAAGGCCGTCCAATCTTCTGTTTTACGCTTAAACAAAGAAAGATTCGTGGTAGATGCAGGACTTGGGACCGCTAGAATTTGTATGCAAGATGAGCCCACAGGAGTGCCAACCAAGCGCAAGCGCAAGCGAGCCACCAGGTTTGAGAATAAGGTAGGATCCACGGATGTAGTGGGCTGTGAATTACGGATCAAAAAGAGGATTTTGGTGAGATTATTCAGAAAGATAGTGAGCGGTGAATCACGGGAAAAAAAGCGAGCAGCCGCCTACTTTGAGAATACGGTGGGATCCAGAGATGTAGTGTCTGGTGAAGGCCGTCTTCTTCTTCCACAAAGATTCAGACAAAAGCGAGCTTGGATGGAACTGCAGAAGATTTGGATAATGAAGAGAAAGGTCAAAGGCTTTTTATTAAAAAAAAAGAAGAAAAGTTATTTAATTGCCATCGCGGGTTTCATTACTTTTCTTCCAAAGAATCACTACACTCGCCGAAGACTAAAAAGAGTAGGGCGGCTAAAGAGAGCTCAATTCACCATTCAGAGCCTTAAGCGAAAAATGGGGAATATTGTCACGAAGAAGATTTTAGTCTTCATTTACAAGAAGCAGCCTAAAAAAAGAAGGGAGGGCTTTTGGGTTGGAGAGCAATCGACCTAGATTCCCACCAATTTGATCAATATGATCACGTATAAATCTTTTGAATTCGGATAGAGAAGTTTCCATTTTCTCAATTTCATCTAGTATTTCCTAGTCCCATTGGCTTAGTTGAAAACTTTTAGCAATTAGAAGGGAAGAGAATCTAATAGTGAGCTATGACTTCTAGTAGTACGATGAGGGATAAGGTGAGACGATCTACATTACATTACCAGTAATAAGTTTTGATGAGCCTACCAAAGAAAAAAGAAATCGACCATGTATGTATAAGTCAATTAAGAAAATGAAGTGCAGAAGACATCCCATATAGGAGGAAGCCCATTGAATAGCCGAATCCCACACAATAGGAAGCTTGTCCATAAATGAGCTGATACCGTGAGATTGTCTATTTCTTCCTCGAGATTGCTTGTTTTTTCCTTGCTATAGCCCGTGAAAAAGAAGAGAGCAAATAGGATCTCATCAGCTATAATTCAAGCTAAGAAAACAAGAAAGTCGAAGAAAAGACCTGTAATTCAATTCACCCTTGCATTAGTCTTTCTCTATTGGATGAAGACAAGGAACTGAGAGATGCCAAGATCTTGACTTAGACGGGTATCCCCCCAATAGTCAAAGAGGAAGAGGATTGATGCCAAGAATGTCCTTTGATAGAAGAAGCTGCTTATTCGGATGCATAAAGCATAAGGAAGTGATGGTGTCTCTAATAATAAGGTTCTGGCTACGGGCTTCCCTTTGCTCTTCGCTAGCGGCAGAACTCCGTAACCCAAGACTTCTAAGTCGAGCTTGTCCCCCAGTAGGAAGGTTGCAGAGAATTCCTTTTTCCACCTAAAGTATTATCTAGCGCGGTCTTGCTAAAGCTAAAGGGTTTAGAAGCCTATCGCCACGTTAAAGCTCAATCCCAACTGTGGAAGTCCTCTTAGTTCATCGAAGGAATCTGAGAACTGGAGGGCAAGGGACGGATTAAATTACCAATGGTAGCGAACTGCTTTCTATGATTGCCTTCACATAACTTGAGCTTGAGTAGACAACAGCAGGACGTCCCTTTTGGTTAATATAGATAGCCGCTTGATTGCTTATTTACTATGAACCAGAATGACTTTCTTTCTTTAGAACTTGAAATTGGCCTGCAGCCAGGTCTCTAGTTTCGACATCAAGATCTCTATCTATAGGAATATGAGAAAGCATTCCGCAACTAAGCCGAGGAACTTCAATACCCTAAGTCAATTCTACTCTTCTACTACTGGTCTTGTAAAGGCTTACAGCTGAACTCGAACTATGGTAAAAAAAACTAGGCCAATTCTTTGCATATCGAATAGTTGTGTCTACTAAGCTTTATAACTCTAAGAAGCAAAGACGCCGTACCGTCGCTAAGAAGACATTCCCTTGATTGAAGAGACTGGGATTGCACCAAGACTCAATCTGACATCTGAACAACTTTATCAACAGTTTAGGATCTAAAAGACTATAACCAAAAGAAGAGGATCTCCGCCTTTCTTAATGAACTTAGAACGGCTTGTGCTTTCCTTTTTAGCTCTAGCACTTCTTTTAGCCCGGGTTCTTCCAAGGAAGGACGAGTAAGATCGTGGGTCGATACCAAAGGAAAGGAGACTTCTAAAGCATAAAGTTGGCACGCAGCTTTGAGCAAGAGCAAGAGAAAGGGAAGGCAGAAATGGGTCAATCTCCTTTTTTACTGGGATTGGCTTAGGTATATGCCTTTCTTCCGTTTATGGGAGACTATTCGTAGACAAAGAAGGAGTGAAAGGTAGGAGAAAGGTGGGAAGAAAATCAATGACTAAAAGAACTATAGACTTGCATGTCACTATTCTTATATATCGTCTTTCTCGATTGATTGAGTCAAATCCGCTTCTAGGAATTGGTGCATGGCAGCTAGCAAAGGGTAAAAAATGTTTAAGGAGCTAAGCGCGTAGAAGGCTTTCTATCATGGGCGTGCTTCTATTAAATAGAGAGGCCTTTTACCTTTTCATTGCTTTGGCCTGGAGCTTTCTAAGTAAGGTAAGCACTTTGCCCTCCATTCCTATGGCATTTACGTCTGCTATTCCTTTGATTCTTACTCAGGCGTAGTCCAAATCCCTAGAGACTTTCTACGAATGGCGAATTGCATTTCGACTTTGTAAAGGGCTCTCTTACCTGGGTGGATAGTTCTGCCTTCCCTCCGTATCACCCTAGAATCAGTCAATCTTTCTCATCCGAAAAAAAAAAAGAAAGAAGGATAAAAAGTCTTTTTTTACTTTGATAGGTCAGAGATGAGCGAAGATATTAGCAAGGACAGGACCGATCCTATTCCGCCCAAGTAATTGAAGTTCTGTAGCAGCAAGACTCTTTCGAGATGCGCGCGCTGGCCCAGTCAATTATTTCTCGAATGAAGAATTTCCTTGAATCTTTCTTTCCTTTTCTTAGTCCATGTACAGTGCCTTTTCTGATGGGAATTGTCTTTGCAGGACTTATTTAGGAATTACATGCATGTGATCGTGGGACCAGAATGAGCCCACCAATCTTCGTCTCTCTTTTTTCTGCAGTCTACCTTGGGAACGAAAGGAAAGAGGGGCTTTTACCTGCAAGGGGAGTAAATGAAAAGCCAAAGTTTCTTTATTCTGAGAACCTTTCAGTCTTTCTATGAGAACTAAGAAGGTGCTGCCACAGTGCTTAACACATCCAAGTCTCATGCTGTTCGGAATCATAGGTTTTTTCTTCTTCAAAGCTAGCTTCTCCAATCAGAAAAAGAATGGCAAGTCAACTAGTCTCAGTTATTTCCACAGAAAAGAGAAAGTTAGAAAGACCTGGCCATAGAAATAGAAAGGGAAGCCGTAAGAGTCCAAGCAGCTCCTCAAAAAAGGATCTTACCTCAAGTTTGAAGAGTGATCTCTTACCACCAATAGGGCTCTACAAAGAGCTCTTGAAAGGCCGAAGATTTTCATCTCAAGATTCTATCAGCCCGTCCCGGAAGAGTTCTAGATATCCATACCTCTCAACTAGTCCTAAGAGCGCTTTAAAGCATCAAGAAGAATCTTTTCATAGATGATTCCACATCTTGGGCCAGGAAAACTAGAAAGCACATGCTAGTACCCAATAAAACATAGTCTGACTCGTAGCCAAATCCTCGACCGAAGGAGTGAAAGGGGCAGTGGCTTATTCCATATTTATATAGACATAAGCGTCCGCATTCCACCGAGATGATGATGGGGACAACTACTTACAACCAGCAAGAGCAATACAAAGTACTATTCCTTAATAAAATAATGTTGTGGAATATCCCTATCTCCTAATAAAAACAGCGAAAGCCGATGGCAACGTGACGGAAGAATATCTATAGACCTCGTGCCCTCTCCTCCGCATTATTGAGTATAACGAGCTTCTTTTAGACCCTCTCATGAATGACTATGCACTATTCCAGAATAGATATAGCCCGAAAGCAAGTGAATCAATAAGACTGTGCCAGGAAGAAGTGAAAGGAATTTCTTGATCGAGACATATATGCAAAAGTTGGTGCAGAGATTTTCTCTCTAAGAGGTCCATAAAAAAGTTCTAAGTCGACTGCCCACAGAGTGCTAGTAGTTTTTCTTCATAAGCATCTTTTTACATAGGGAAATAATCGTTAGCCAGTGAAGGGAGGAGATGCCCTCAGGATAGACAGAGTACGCAAAGCCAAATCTTAGACTCATAACGGAATGGGCCTATCAAAGACATATCCCTAACTCGCTTTTTGCTTAGTCGATACTGCACTAAAAGGATTAGAAAGTCATATGCTTCAGATAGACGAAAAGCGGCTTTCCTAAAGAAAAGATGCTAATTCTAAGGCTCTCTCACAAGAAAATTAAGCTTCCTCACAGGATAGATTTTTTAACCTAGCCCTTTACTGAGAGATTGAATTGGAAAGGAAATCGGAGCTAATTCGCTACTTTTTGCAAGAAGAGAGGGTCACCTTTCTCATCAAAGAGAGGTTTATTCAGAGGTAGCTGGGGTAGAGGAAGTAGGGTATCCACTCCAAACTTCAGGAGCACGTGTTCCGGATGTTAATTCCTTTCTGACGTCCCTGGGCAATCCGACAGAGACAGGGACTTACCATTTGCTGTTATAGTGGCTACGTTTTTACACTGGTGTTATAGCAGCTAAAAAGCTATTTCGCATCTTTTAGAATGAGAGAGCGAGTCTGGACTAGCCTCCTGGACTGAACGTCCATTCACTTGAGTAGGAAAAAGATAGAGAATTCCATTGAATGAAAGCTCGCGCTAAGGAGAAGCCTCATTTCTAGGAAGGTATAAATGTTTTGCCTGGAAAAAAGGGGCTAGACGATAAGGCAGGAAGGTATGTAAGACGTCCATCCAATGAAGTCGATCTCGGGAAAGCAAGAATGGAAAGTTGCTCAGAGTTCGGGTTCTCATGAATTATTGGTGCATTGTGCAAAGGCCTTTTTCATTACATCATTAGAGAAAGGCATAATTGGTCAGCTAATATCATAAGAGATCTTCTTTTCTATCGACATCGAAAAGAATTGCTAAAGGCCCTATTATGTGACGGATTTGGGCCCTTATTTTCCTTCCCTTTCTCTCTTTCCTAGCCCATAATGAAAGGCTTCCTTCCTTCGTTCTATAAAGAATTCCTATTGATTGACTAAAACCCACTAAACTTTCGAGAAGACGGAGAGGAGACTGACGAGCTACCTTTCCTTCTGCCCTTTGTCCCAATATTTCATTACTGGAAGAAGTCATTCATCAAGTGCGTCAGATGCCATCTCATCCTAAGTCATTCATCTTAGAGAAAGTGACGGAATTGATCTAGGTCTCATTTCTTTTTTTTAAGAGCGTAAACAAGAATTCCACTTATAATTAGATCATGAACGGCCTTCCTCGGTTTACCTTCTTCTTTTTCCTACTACTGATAGTCATAGAGCCTTCAAAAGCAGTCTTTTTATAGGCATTATAATGCTGTATTATCAAATATTTCCTTTCCTTCCACTTTTCCCATAATAAGGTCTAGGAAATTGATCTGGGCTTATTCTTGCGAACTCCTGCTCAAGATAGTCATTTGAAAGTGTTTTCGTATACGTGGCGGAGTCGTCTAAAAGGTTAGTGTCAAATAGATTTTTTATAAGAAAGAAATTGATGAGAAATAAAGGATCAGGCATCCCCTCTATTACCCGTAGATAGTCCAAGAATATCTCCTTCTTAATGTAATCAGGAGCAGTTAAGATCTTGTCGTGAACTGTGTAGACAGCTTTCTTCTCCCAAGAATACAGAGGGCTAAATGCTTATCTATCTGATTCATGAACTCGGCAAAGATCCACTTTTCGGTCTTAGTTAGATCGTCCTCATTCGTCTCAATTCAGATAGGTACCTGCCGCATTTTCTTCTCCTATACTGCACTGTTCTTACGAAGTTTGGTGTCGGCCACAGGAGTTCTTTGGGAACCAATAGCAGAGTCTTTTATTCAAGGAAAAAGGGATCGAAGCTATATTCTTTACCAAAGAGCTTAGATTGAAGAGAGCCGGGAATCCACAGGGCATGAAGCCAGCGATCTGCTCTGCCATGCGATAACAGGCTATTCCACCAATAAGGTGGGACTTTCTTAATATCATCTGTCATACTTCTTTCCAGAGATAAGATGGATGAAGACTCCTTTGAGAAAATCCCGGAAGAAATAGCTGATGTCTGACTGTCATCCGTCTGATAGTCGATATAGTACTTTTTTTTTTTTTTATTCTCACAAGAAGGTCTCCAGATCGTGGATTTTTCAAGCATCGGTTTTCTAGCTCTTGCGAGATCTTTATCTAACAATAAGTAAGTCAGTAGATGAAGATATCTTGCGGAAGCATCGAAAGAAAGAGAAATCCTCCGTAGATCGTCAGCATTATATAGAATAGTTCTTGCGAACTCAAAGGGATTCCTTGCGGACCTTATTAATGGGGGAAAGGAATCCTTCTCCATCGGATACCATTGAAAAGCATTCATATAAGACAAAAACTTATTCTAATGAAAAAGACTTGCTATTCTTAACGTAAGGGCCCTCTTCTTTTTCGTATCATACAATTTATCTGCATCTTATTCTTCTTTTGAGAATGATTGATTTACGGAGTCCTTATCTTTATAAAAGACGATGACACTCTTACCTAAAAAGCTCTCGTGTAAAAAGCCAGAGCCTTTGACCCTCCCAGCCACCGAAAAGTATGCTGGAAAATAGAATCGATAACCTTCAAGCTTGCTTTAGTATGAAGGTCTCATAAGGAGCCGCTTGCACAGTCTTCAGAAAGTCCTTTAAGACTTGACAAAATGTAAAAACCTTATTCACAGGCCTCTTCTTGGAGTAGTAGGTCCACAATAGGAATAGGTCGAGAGCTTATTTCAAATTCAATGATGCGCCATACTTAGGCTTAAGTAGACCGTCCTTTTCTAATACAGAATAGGCCCTCATTTTACTCAAGAAATCCTTATTTATTTCAATCAAAGGTTTGAGACTGTAAGGTATTCCGCATTTGGCATAACGGGGATAACCTTCTATGGCCCTCATGGAAGAAGAGAGTTATTTCGGGCTTACGCACACGGAAGAATAGTGGATTTTCATTAAAATAGAGATTTTTTCAATAGCTATAGTGCTCTATCTATATGGATTTCAAATGGTCGTCTGGTCTCCTAACCTAATAGATCTCATTCAAAGCATTCATAGGTTTCAAGGAATTCACCTTGTGCAGCTTTCCCTCTCTTCCACCCATGCCAGGCGGGCAAAGAAGAAAAAGCCCCATGGGAAATGTCTCGGGATCAAAGACTCACTCAAGTTTCGCAGTAAATTGTAGCGAAGGCAAAGTTCAATAGCTTTGTGCAAGTTGAGCAAGCGATAGCTCACACAAACGCTATTGAAAGTGAAGTTCAGTAGGTGCCCGGATATGAAAGTAAAGAAAATCCTTCTCTCCTTGCTAAAAGCCTATATATAGCCTATTACTAACCTTCTTAATCCTTAGATAATGAATGCAAGGTTTACTATTCAGTCTTCGGCAGGAGGAGAAGTGGATTCCCTGCCAAAAAAGAAGTCATTCTTCTCACTCAAATGTCTTGAAGAAAGCTCTCTTTGATGTGAGGGAAAGAAAGAAGTCCAGGGCTAAGTCAGTTCGCAGTGAAACTCCGAGAAAAGAGTCTGAATTCCACTCCGACCCTAGTTAGCCGAGTCGCTTGAAAGCAATGACGCTATTAGCTAAAGGTAGATTCCTTCTTCTTTGAGTTGAATATGGACTTTCCAGTACTATTTCAGATAGGAGTACAAAGACGTAAGAAAACGGAAAACCTTTAGCATTCCCAGCTACTTAGCACCCGAACTTTCACTTACAGCTATCTAAGACATTCAGGGCTGTGTAACTGCTGTTAGAACGCTTTTCTTAATCCGTTACGGATGTCGAAAAGTAAAGATTGGTTCTGTACCAGGTCATAGTGATATGCTTGATAAAGCTTTCTTTCGTCGATAGCATTTTCTAATTTGGGATGCTAACTAAGGAGATGCGGAAGCGAGGTGCGAAAGCAAGCGGGCAAGAAGTGGATCGGGCTAACGGTTTTTTTGCTCGTTAGGCTTGATAGTTCGAGCAGGCATAGGAGGAGTTAAGTCAGCATAGAGCAAAGCTCAACCAAAGGGCTATTTGCTATAGTTCAAAGCCCTCTTCATAGAAGGTCCGGAGCCTATAATAGGATAAGGTGGTTTACTTACTTTTGCACTAGCGTGAGCCGATGAGGGTTCTTATCTTTTAATGGATCCCGGCGACGAAGACGCATACGAATACGATCGAGCATCCATATCCAGTACTGCCCGCGCGTCTACATTCCATCTTATGCCTGTATCACATGTACGGAAGAGTCCGCTCTTCCTGTAATGAGAAGACTGGAACTTTTAGAAAGAGAGAACGAAGAGGGTAGTTTTTTTGGACGGATCTAGTCTTTCTTAACTAGGTAGATGGTTTTTCATCCCTTTCCTTTCCGTTCCCTTTCTTTAAAGAATCAATCTCCTCATTCCCTTTGAAGCTCATCCGCCTTGGTAGCCTTCTGAATTTTGCTTTTCCCCAGGCAGGCATCTATAAAGATAATGTTTAGTCTTGGTTAGCCTACCTTAGTATGATGGAATCTCTTGTACTTCTATTATGGGGGATCATCCAGAATCAGTATCGTTTGTGCTTTAAGCTCTCTTGACTTAAAGATTATCGTAGTTGGCTTCCGACTAGCCTATTCCTTCTTTCAATGACGCATAAGTTTCAAGACTTATTCAATGTCTTCTTCCCCTCTTTCTTAGTCCGGTGGAAAATAGTGGCTGCTATCATCTTTTAGGCGTGCTAATCCAGGACATTGAGAAGAAAGTGCGGGAAGTCAGAAATTACTGGGTCAGGTGCTAATCCCTTTGCTTGGATGTGCTGGTCCGTCCCCCCCAAAATAAGGATTCTCAATTCGATCTTGAATTTTTACCTCACTAGAATAAGTTCAAGCTTTCAGATTGCAGAAATAGCTTCTATCTCCCTGCCATTCTCGCGGATAGGCTTCTTCTCAAGGCTATTACCTCCGAGCAATCAAGCTAGTTCTTGCATTTTTCTCAAGTTCTCTATTTTACCTCTTTTGGAGCTCTTTTGCTTAGCAAATTCCGCTAGGATTCAAATAATGTTCAAGGGCAAGGCTATCCTATTCATCTATCACTGAATGAGCGATGTCTTCAATTTGACTCAATTGACTTCAAAGAGTAGTCTCATTCTTTATACCAACCTATTACGGGCACATCCCTCTCACTCGGATTTTCATGGTCAGCAAGCTTGGAAAGTCCAGCTATTTACTTTCCTACTTCTCAGGTTGAGAAAGTCTCTCTACAAGCTCTTTTCGTACCAAAATAGGCAAGTCAGTCATGGCCTATTCCAGCTTCCAGCTGTCACACTGTCCTTAATAGGCCTTTCTTTCGGCGCTTTACTTCCTTCATTTGAGTCTTGAAAGTTCTTTCTAGATGTGGGTGCCTTTCCCTATCACTTTCTGTCTGGAAGTCATCTAAGCTTGAGCCCGACCAGAAGCCTACTAAACTAAAGGCGGTCTTCTTGTAGCTTTCTTATTTAGGCTCAATCATCAGCTCCTCTATTGGAGGACATGTCTGAAGTGCTTTCTATCTAAAGGTTAGATCAGATCGAGTAATCGAATGTACCAGTCAAATTAGAAAAGAGACTTCACCTTCTCTCTATACCTCAGGAAGACCGTAGCAGACAAGTCACCCTGCCCAACCAAAACAAGAAAGGAAATCACTTTAGAGGTTGAGATCTCCTTTCAAATCTATATATTCAATCGCTCAATCCGGTTCCATTCCCATGTCGACCAGTTTATAGGTATCCCGGTTAGATTCGGAAGTGAAACTTCTTTGTACCGATTAAGTGGTTAGCGAGATCCTTTCTTACTCTGCCTCGTTAGATTCCCTACAAGCGGAATCTCTATCAAAATGGAACAACTAGACATAATCAATGAAGATTGTCAACGAAGAGTAGGCTGTAGGCGAATTCTTCCTCTTCCCATCGAGCGAAAGAAGACTAATTCTTCATTCAAGTATATCAAGCGAATCGGAATCTGAGAGGACATCCATGCCAAGAAGAAAGAGGGCTGGACTAGGTTCTGCTTTTCTTAAACGGATCGCTTCTATTTGCTCTCGATCAATATAAAGAGGGCCACTATCCATTGGAATAGCCCAAGAGAGTGGCGCTACCGAAAGAGGGACTGTTGGCGGAACTGCTTTAGCGAAAGCACGATGGGATCCCCGAACCAAGCCTAAAAGCAAAGAAGGATTCCAACTCTATAGTCCAAGATAGTCCTATAAGAAAGAAAAGCGAGGTCGGTTAGGACGTGAGTCGAAAGCACTTCAAGTGCGTTCATCAACAGCTAGGGCAAGAAAAGCCATTTTTAGCTATCTCGTTAGCGGTGCCAAAAGAAGTAGTTCATAAGCCTTTTCTCCACAAATCGATGATGAGGAAGAAAAAAAGCCATGTGCGAAGTAAGCCTGATCTCATCGTGACTTTGACTAAAAGCCATCTTTCAAATCGTAGAGCAGCTTTCATGAGTCTAGCCTAGGAGGTGTAAAGAAAGGGAGCTACAAAAGCCTCCAACCAAGGTGGAATGGGTTCATAGTTGAAGGAAGAGTTTCATAGGAAAGTCAGGGAGTACTACAGTAGTTGCGTTCTTCTTATGGGAAAGATCAAAATACTAGTAGGAGGAAAAGCCTAAATTACCCAGAATAATTCAACCTTCGAACTAGGTCATCACAGGCAAGAAGAACTGCTAGGGCAGATAGAACGAGCAACCAGAACTCCTTATTTCCCGCATCAAGCTAAGACTATGAATGAACAAGCAGAATCTGTCCATCATAGGAAGAAAGCTCAGGGAGAATTCCATGATGTGCACTAGAAAGGGAAAGCTAGCCTTATCACTCTCCAAAATGGGTCTATAGAGTCAGACCCAATAAAATGCTATTCCGTATTTCAGGCTTAGGGAAATCCGGGCATGAAAGAGATAGATTTCCTTCAACTAGTCAGGATACTATTTTTGGGGAGGAACCTGGAGGATAGATCAGAACAGGAAAGAGGAGTCTAGAGCTAAATACGTGAACTATCTGGGGCTTCTCCCTCTCAGGACTCTAAGCTTTCAAAGACCTTTCTGTGGTTTATAGCGGAGGAGCAAAGAGAGTCGAAAGAGAGTCAAGAATTAGGTTTCAAGTGCCGATGCCATGGTGACTATGGTTTTGACTCCCAGAAACCTTAGAATGGTAATATTCTCACTCTTTTAGAGATCAGATTTGGTTCAGCTCCTCTCTATCGAGACTAGCGGAGGATCCTATATATATATATACTAAGTAGCACCAAAGATCCTGAACGGAAGCTCGATAACAAGGACTATACGCTTTCTTTCCCACCTGGCACAAATCTGCAAACGCCTGGGATGAAATTTCCGCCCTGAACACGGAGGAGATCTTTCCGCCGCCGAAGGTAGGTAGGGCTGAAACTGCAGCCTCACTCTCCAAGACGAAGAGCGGTAAGGGTGCGAGTTGAGGAGAGCATGCCAACGAAAGCGACGGTGGTAAGGTCTTGGAAGCCTTTGATTACAGGTATAGTTGAACTCGCCTTTCCACCTGCCATTCCGATAGTAGGTGTACCGTAAGTGGAAGGAAGGCAGCAAGAAAGATTCTATAATCCCGAAGTCAAGAGGGGACTCCCTGTCAAAGAAAGGACTTCCTTAAAGCATTCCCCGTTCTTCCTTGAAAGAAAATGCTTATGAAGCAGCTCATTCGACTCAAGGGTACCGATTTTTAGGCGAAGACGGAAGGTAGTTTGCTCTAGCTTAAGGAGTCAAAAATGAGCCTTCCTGTCTAATCAATCGTATTGATTCTTTCTTGCGGATCAATCATGTAACTCGCATGTTATTGACCAAGCACTAGATCTATCTACTACATGAATTATTTGATGTACGAATCGGACTATCATAGAGAGGACCTAGGAATTGGAAAAAGCTTGTACTTTGACTTACCAGAGCTTATGTCTGTCCACTAGAACTGAGAGAAATAAGGAATATAAGGAGTCAGGACTTACCTGAAAGAGAAAGGTCCGCTCCAAATGAAAAGACTCCCAGCAGACCGCTATAGAAAGCCCCTCAAAGGCAGCTACATATAGTAGCAATATCGTTCCGGTCAGTTAAAAAAAAAGAAGTTTACAAAGAAGACCAAGAAATTTCTCATAAAGCCCTAATCGAAATCGAAAGAAAGCTCTCAGCTTGATGAGGAGAAAAAGTCTGGAAAGAAGAAGCAGCAGCTCCATAGGCTTCAAGGACAAAAAAGGGGAATCTCCAGAGGAAGCAGACTCTGTTCTTAGAACTCTTGCTCCAGACGAAGAGGAAGAATGGGATAAAGCAACGGATTTCTTAAACTAGCATATTGATACCCTTGCTCTTCTACCGAGGT